TTCTTTTGTATTCGTTTATCCGTTTGCTTTCTTTTTATTCAGCGCTTCAGGTATATGATTTCCTCGGTGTGGATCAAGTTTTGATGCTATCTGAGCCGGTTCTTATGTGATCTAGAGAATGAGTTCCACGAGCCGGTTGCTGGTGATTTGTTTTGATAGGTCTGAAGGGTGAATTGCACAGAACGTAGATCAAGGCTTTCAGTTTGAAGATCATATTTTATGTATAATTCCAGGTGAGGTTTGTCTTATTGGTGGATCTCTCGGCTGTTCTTTAAGAGGGGTTTTTTCCGATGGGCTGGAAACCTTATCTAGATAATCTATTTTTGAGGAATTTCTGAGCCCTTCCGAAGCCGGGTCCAATTGTTGCTGTAGTTCTAGAAGGATTGTCCGGTTGATACTAAACGGGGCGTGCCCTCTTTGGGAATCAGTGCTTTGGGCAGCTTGGACCTAACATGTGAGACTGAAATTCTTTTTCAAAGGGTATCTAATGAAATGGAATACCCTGCCTGCGTAAGACAGAGGTTTTCCTCTTGATTCCTATGATGATTTTGATGACCGAGTTGACTTAGAGTTGCCCTATCTAAAGAGGAGCTTAGCCGAAGATTTCGTTTTATGGTCCTTATGGCTTTCCCTTCCCAAGTGGGATATCTTAGCTCTTTCTAAGTAAGTTAATGAATTTAGTCTATCTTTCGTGGTGATAATTGCCAGGCCTTTTGGGACTGAGACATTCCTGAGTGTTGAGTTTTCCTAAAGTAAGCTGCCACGATACAATCGCAGCATTCTGGATCTAGCCTAAAGGTTTTTTGTGGTTGGCGGAGTTTGGCGCTCGTCCAGAAGAGATTTTCAATGTTGGAACTCCAAGATTGGCCTATGCTTGATTCCGAGTGAATTCGGGAAGATCAGAAAGCTTTATAGCCCTCTCATGATTCTGTTCCGTACTGGAGCGAAAGGTTAGACTTCCCGAGTCCTTCTGATAATAAGCACAGGAAGGGAGGGAGGTAGACCTTCGCACAGGTATAGAGTCAGCCCTAACGCAAATGTATCCCGACTCGCTTAGAGTGAAAGAGCCTACCTTTTTATAGATTTTATATAGAAGAACCTTGAGCTTTGAAGCAAGTGGTCTATGCTAGCTTGTTTTCGAGAGGAAGAGTTTGCTTTTCGGTTCATGCTATGGTATCGGAATGCCTCCCATTAGGAGAAGTTGGATCAGAAACTTATTACATGCCAGCGCTACTGCTGTAGTGGGAGGCGAGGTCAACGGTAAGTGGACGAAAACCAGTAGATAATTCCACAACATCCACATTAGGAATGGAAAGACCTGGGCTGCTAGTGAGTGCAATGGGGAAAGTGTTCTCTATTCATAGTAGGTACGACGACCCTACCCCCCAACATTCGAATACGTAACATGATCTCCTTTAACCCGCTTTTCCGCCTATGGCCGAGTCATAAACTATATCTATCACGGTGGAACTCTCAAAAAGCACTTTTCTAAGAACTGAGACCTGGAGCCTTCTTTCCCATCATTAAAAAAACACAAAGTGTATTATCAAAATTGCACCATGAGTAGTTCACTACCCCTCTTCTTATGGTGTATCATCCGCTGAAATATTAATGGTAAAAGGAAGAGCTACCTCTCCCATATGCGTCTCAATTTCTTTCATCTTTCCCTCACCCACCGGTCGAATCTAAGGTTTGGAACCCTGGTCAACTACCTACTTCTCTCTCGATTTGGTTGATCGCAAGCAAGCTACCTTAGCGCAGCGCTCACACCTGAATATCTCGTACCGAACTGGCTGAACTGGCTATTACGACCTGAGCTAGCTTGGATTGACAGTTCATTCCTAGCTGGAAAAAATGTCTCATTTTCTTTTTCTTCGTAAGGAGGATCTCCCTTCTATACTATCTTTTGGTGGTCTGTATAAATGGTAATGCTATCGAACCCCGATCATCTTCTTTTTGATCTGCAAATGGAAAAAGGGGTGGTCTCCTCCTATTACAGAATAAAGTCTTTCTCTAAAGTTGCAACCTAGGATCCAGCTATGAAAGAAGCCGGCTTTACAAGCTAAAAGTGAATAAACATCTTTTCTAATTGGGATACCCCGGAGTGCCTCCACATTCTAAGAAGGTTGAACAAACTCAACCATAAAGAATACGAAGTGGGCGATGACTGAATGAATATGAAGCAAAGAACCCGCTTCTAACCTCGTTTAACACCATGCTTCCTCCGAAGCTTTGAGTAGTCACTACGCCCTACCCTATCGCTGAGTCTTTGGAAGCGGTTTCCGTATTATTTCCATCCGAACCACTGACTTATTAAGAGAAATATGCGAAGATTCCATCCGGAGCCGAATCACTGAACAAGTGTTTCGGAGATCTTTGACCTCCTCTGGATTCATTGTCTGCTTTGGATTTTCTCAATTGCATCGACCTTTCTTTTTCTAGGTGAATCAGATCTCAATCTTTTTTCTTTCATATTAATGGTTCCCAGCGGCTTCTTTGTTGGTAGTGCTATTAAATCTATAGTATAGATTGAAGGGCCCCGCCCGTCTGCTTATCCGTTGCTCTGATCCGTCTGTCGTTCCTCTGTAGCATGCGGTCGAACCTACTTTAAAGATCCTGCAGCCCCAAACGCTGCTATGGCCTTCTTGCCGTGAAAGTGAGGAGAGCTTAGAAGCTGCATAGCCTCGAACCAGAATTGAGAGTTTTTCTTCATCATCCTTCTATACCCACCTAAGATGGAACAATGTTCGAACCCAAAATGGGGATCTTTGATCCTCCGCCCAATCTTGACTATAACTTTGGTAGTGACAGACTAGCCCATATAAGGTACAACCTAAGACGGAACTATTTTCATCGAGATGTATTTTATGTCTTTTAAAAGTTCGCCAAGGCGAATTCACCCTTAAAGCTTGCTTTCTCGCTGTTGCAGAAAAGGAGGATGCTCTAACTGAGAATTCAAGGAAGACTTGTTCCAACGCCCATTTCTTGCTAATGATGTGATGATAGAAGCACTCTCTCTCCTTTTTCTGTTTAGCCATGACAGACACTTTATGTATGCCATTTTGAGAGACAAAAAAGGAACTGAGGCTCAATCTAGATTTGTCCCAACTACCAACTACCTCGAATTAAATGAAACCCAAGCCCCTCTTCTAGAGCTGTCGGAACTAAAAGAAAGAGAAGGGCGGCTCTTCCATTACCGGGGTACATCTTCATTCGCGATTCATGATAGATCAAGGGACTGACATAAACATACACAAGCGGACTAGCTTAGTCTTCTTTCTTTACTTTCTTATTCCTTATACGGTCAACACAATCTGAATCGTTCAGAGCCACTTTATAACGATTGCATTTTTCATGCTTGACTAGTACCACAGTCTATGCATTGCCTTTTCTCGAGAGAAAGACCAACCATCAATCACGAGATTTCTTGTTCTGATGTCTAAAACGTGCCAATTAAACTACTAGCAAGCGCTCGGATTCTTCTGATGTGCAACATCTACATAGGAAAGTTTCTCCCTTAACAGAGGTGTCGTAAGTCGCCTCTTTCTACCCATCCGCCCAAGTAAGATAGTTCAATCACTTTATTTGATAAGCAATAAGCCTTTTGTTTTGCTACAGCTCCGGAGCTGCCAGCTATAACATATTACACCTACCTATACCTATTAGTTAACGGACGCTTTCACATCGTTGGTTGCTACTATTCATTTCATACTCGACGAGACGATCCTATTGCCGGTGTAGTAAACGAAGCACGATCTTATTTCTTTTCTACTTCCTTCCGCTTTCGACCTTCCCTAGGTAGATATCCATGAAGCAGCTTTTTCAACTTAAGTGAATAGATCTGTTATTTCCTATTGTAATGGTTCTCTAGTTATCCATGTCATTTTCTTCGAAAGAATGTGTCCTGAAGCCATCGCAACTTACCAGACAAAGCCAAGACGAAGCCCTTTCCACGGCAAAAGCAAGGAGCATCGCGATACGCACAAGAATTTCAATTCAATCAGCTCAGATGTATCCTTTCTTTCAAGTGCGGCTCTATGCAAAGGTTATTAAGCCACCTATGTTATGGTTATGTAAGGGTTTAGTGATCGACTCTTCTAGCAATGGTTTTGATAGAGCAAGGTTTCGGAGGGACAAGACTGATGATGTTAGGAAGACGGATGCCCTGTGGTGAATGGAACGAGGTAACTATTCAGAAATACGATATCTCCGCGACTCGGAGAGCAGCTGCTCCAACAGAAGGGCGAGCCTTTTTAGCTATGATTATACTCGTGATTTTAGCTACATTATGTGCTTGTGATTCTAACCACAACTATCCTTGCAGAATGGGACTCCTTGCGTGGCGGTGAAGAAAGAACGAGTGGCGTGACGCGATCTACTCAATTAATGGGGAACAGTCTGCCGTGGTGGTTTAAACTTCAGAGAGCAGACACAAGAAGATTCTTGATTTTTGATCGATCTGCCCGTCTTTGAAGGAAGCATGCCCGTCGTACCTCTACTATTTACGTTACGCGGTGATTGACAATATTTCATTTCCTGTCTGCGGGCTCTCGCTTGATGAACGGTTCATGAACTTACTCTTCTGTCTCTCAATCGGCATTGGAACCCGACACAACAAGATCTCTTACGGCGATGGCATAAAAAGAATTGGAATCAAACCTTCGAACGGAGAGAGTCATAGAACAATCGTAAGGATTGATGCAGGGCGGATCAACATATGCTTTTTCGATCAAAATAGAATATAAAATAAAGGGCTATGAATATAGTCAATTAACATTGCCTCTTTCTCTTAGTTTTGTGGCTCCTCACATGGAGCTCCGCCAATGACTGAATCTGCAGTTGTGGCTCCTAAGACGGAATTGCAGACCAAGGAGATTGCTACGTGAGGCTCTGATTTCGAGGTTTTTTCACTTCACTTGCTAAACAATAGCCTTATAACCCCCTTGCCTGCTCCTGCTCCCAAAGTCTAGTCGTTTTTACTGGTCTCCAGTGCCATTTCAGCCTGACCGATCTATTAAATTGCCTACTACAACAATCAAGAACTCGAGAACAAAGATATCTTCTCTGATCCGCCATCCCAAGCTTGAACTGGACTTTATAATGAGATCAAACAAAGAAAGAGCATTGCCCTACACCCGAACGAGAAGATCTATGAGACCCCCGATCAAAGAACAGAATTAGTGCTTTAAATTGACTTCTTTCCATCCATCACCGGACTCGGTCCCGCCGATCGGGAAGATCCAAAGAACCCATCCATTTCAAAAGCAGAGAAAATCAAAGAAACGGAACCCAGAGAGAGAAGAAAAGCTTACCGAGGAGATCAGGAATGAGGCTCCGATCGACGGCATTCCAGAGGTAAGACGACGACGAGATTCCTCTGAGAATCGGGTACAAGAACGTATTGTCGCCGCAGTTAACGCCGAGGACGAAGAGAGCAGAGATTATAAAGAGCGCGAAGAGAGAGCTTTCGCAAAGGTTAGCGAAGAAGCAAATTTCCTCCCATCCATCCCCCATCTTGCTCTAGAAGAGAGATGAAAGGAAAGGGAAAAGATAGTGAGACTAATGGTGCTCGGTATGCACCATTAGTCTCACCTTATGGTTACACAAGGAAGAAGTCAAATGGTTCAGTGTCGACGAAGCGAAGACTGAGGCTTCTGAATTACAGCCTTTTCAGGTTCGCGAATCAAGAATCAAAGTAGCAGCTCGCTCGGTCGAGGAGCGTGACACCTCAAACGGAAAGAAAGGACAACCTTTAAGAGCCGCTCCTTTTGTAAAGGAGACTAAAGCCTACGCATCGAATACATCTCGCTCTATCGAACCAGATAAACAGTCCAACCGGCTTCAGATTCATACTCGAAGCGAGGTCATGGCCATAGAGGGAAAGCAAATTCCAGGAGTTGAAGCTCCTAGAGGAGTCTAAGCTGGAGTGGAAAGAAGCGCGGGTTGCGCAAAGTCTAAAAGAGATTAGAAGGCTATGATCGCCCATTTATATGAGCTAGGAAACCCTAGAAATCAGTCAGCTATAAGGGCAGCTATAAGGGCTGCTACAGGAAAGAGAGCGGGCTCTCCTCCAGAAGGATAGACTCCTATAAAGACTCGGGCAAAGGGAAGACTAGCTAGCAGTCTTGCGTTCCTCTCTTGAGGTGAGAGGAGACAGGTCAGGCAATCTCTAAAGAGGAGAGCTATGTGGTGCCCGCATCCCTTAGTGACCTCAGAAGGCACTTTACAGGTGATAAAGATCAGAGGGATTCCTACTACTAGCTCTTTTGGTCTGAGCTACGCGAAAAGGGAAGCAAGGGAAAGGGGAGTGAAACCAAGTGGTTCCACTCAGGTAAAGAAGACCCCGATGTTGATATGCTCCGGAGCCTTTTACTGACGGATGATTGCCCCACCCTGCAAGTAGCCAACACAGCTAGTTCTTGGTCTCCAGCGAACGAATCCCAGGTTTGAGACTCGATGTATCCGATAGTAAGGAAGGCAGAGACTATTACAAGCCGGGTAGAGAGGGAAAGGAGAGGCAAAGAAAAGGCCTTCCTCAAAAAGTATGCTTCAACTTAAACTGCCACCGTTCCCGTTGGATAAGCAAAGGTTCCCTTTTCTAACATGGCTTCCTGATCAGAGCGAGGGAAAGCAAAGGCGCTACTGCCCAGTTCTTTTTGCATTCTTTCAGTTAATGCCCCTGTTAAGATAAGAGGATTGTAGCGAGCGTAGCCCTATTAATAAGCGTTAGTGAGCGCAACGTTTCACTCCCATTTTCTTTTAAGGGCTAGGTCCTCAGATCCGTAGATTATAGAGGTGTTTACTCTTACCATTAGTTGAAATCCCGCTATTAGTTATTAGTTGGTATCCCCCGAAGCAGGTATTTGGCAGGTGAGGGCAACCAGGCAACCCTCAGTTACTAGCTGTGGATAGGAATAGGATCCGGGTACAAAGATGATGGAGGTCCTTCTTCCACCTCTGGATCCAGACAAGTCGAAAGCCCATCTGTTTCTTCTTCTGCAGCGAACCAATACGAGGAGGCGCAGTCGCCATAGCTGCTGGTAGCGCTAGTTACAGGCAGAGATCAAGGCGCTATCCTATACTTCTTGATCAGGCTCCTCTTCGGCAACCATGAAATTTCTTCTCATGCCGGGATAGCCCATGAGAATCTCTGGTTTAGCACCAATATATATAGCGGGGACCCCATCTCAATCAGTAGGATGCCCTTTCCTGCATAAGGAGTGTCATCCGGGCATTTTGAAAAGAGGAAATAGCCTAAGGTCTGGGCTAGGTCTACGGACTTCTCCTTCAACTCATTCTCAGTCGCAAGTCAAAGTTAACCGAGTCTTGAGATTATGAAATCCGAGGCCGGGACTGACCTCATCCGCGAGTGAAGGTGCGCATAGGACTGACCCTAATGTAAGAAAGGGCCCAGCCCATGTGAGAGAGAGAAGAGTGAATTCCGATTCCTACTATGATGATTAAAAAAGCTAGCTTAGAGGACAGTCAGAATCCGATGCTGAGAGCTAATGCAATGGTTTAAGGGTTGACGCCGTATCGATCTAAGGTTCTAATTCGTTGACTGTCCTCTGAAGGCAGGTTGTAAATACAGCTGAAGGGCGAACAAAGACTAGGTTTTAGCTTCGCTAGATCGGATGGTCTTTCAAGCAACTCATCAATCCCATCCAGGAAGAGAAACCATAAAAAGAAAAGAAAAATGGCATGACCAATCCCCTAATTTATTAGTTTTGAAAAACGGAATTCTCCGCATATAGGTAATATGTCCGTTTTTCTTGATTTACCACAAAGAGGGAATTTGCAGTTCATACACTATTTACAAGCAATTACTGGCATCATTAAACGCATTAACCGGTCTCAGTAACCGCATGAACTGGCAGAATTCCCCGCATTCGTTAAAGACACAGGGTAGACCAAAGCTACACTCGTCACTACGGGAACTTATAACCTTACCGATTCTCTTGACCCAGGCGGAGGTAGTATACTTATCCCCGATGGGAGAGACGTTGATTCAGTCCTTGTGGCTTCTTGGTCTCTTCTGTCGTGCCACCTCATCCATGCTGGGTTGCCAACTGCTGCATGTGTACCTTCTCTCCGGCTGGTGTCGAAGTTGAGTGAATTCTGACTATGGTTTCGTAACCCGTGTCTCGTGCCATATGTATACCTCGCTTCTATGTCCAGGCTTTGTCTTGCTAATCCTTACTTTATGGTTGGTTCTGATGCCAGGTATGAGGCTTTCTTACTATGTGATTATCCTACACTGTGGGACTCTTTCACTCTTCGTGCTTTTGCTTGTACAGGGTGGTATTACCATGGGGAGAGAACTGGATTGATGGGGTTAATGACTCTCAAGGAGTTACTTGATTCAATAGGTAAAGAAGAAGTTACCCCACCTTCGATACGCTACCACTCACTCGGCCAGGAACTGCAAAGGAGTGAATTCTTTGGAACGTAGGAGTTGAATGGTATACAGGACTATCAGCCCAAAGGAAAGCAATGAAACTTCTTCCTAAGCCCCTGTTGTCATGGTAGCCTTTAGAGTAGTTGCTTGCCCAAAGCCGTTATGCTTTCATACTGGTCACCTAACTCAACCTAACTCATGTTTAGGCACTCCCCCTTTGGTCTGTGGATCCTATAAAAAGGGCTTTTGGCTTGCCGGTGGAGTCTTTGCTCTCTTACGTGAGACAGCTTTTTGATGGGTCAAGGAAGCACTTTCAGGTATTTGATTGGCAGGGTTTTCTGTTAACACTAGTTCATGTCTCACAAATTACCTTAATCCTGTAATAGACACCAATCGAATAAATATGCGGATAATAACACCAAATCTAACAATTAGCCCGAAATTAAACACTAACCCTTTAATTAAGGGACCAGGTAAGGAAAACCGCGAAAATGGAAGATTCTCTTAAACAAATTGCCGAGACCTTTACCAGGATTACTAAGAAAATAACTCGCACTCAATTGATCAGTAAGATACAGACAAAATCAAAACTGCACGAGCAGAGCGAGCGAAGCCAGGAAATAATGGGATGCCCATGAATGAAGGTCTTACATAGTAGAGGTGACGAGACTAGTGAGCCAAGCGAGGAAACTAGAGAGGCTCAGGCAAGAAGCGCAGACAGCGGGAGCTCTTAACCAAAGGGGCCTCAAGCCAGGTAGACTTGCGAAAGCAGAGAGACAAACGATTACTTGAACAGAATTCCGAGAAGTGGGATTTACAAACAAGATGCAATGATTTACTTTATTGGGATTAATGGAGATGATTGAATTTACTGCTCGTAATAGAAAGGAAAGAAGAGGAAGACCACAACATCAGAGCATGCTGCTTTTAAACCCACTCGCAAGAAAAGAACTCACTTGCCAAGAGTCAACAAGGAAGGCGCCTACCTCAGAGAGGCTAAGCACAGAGAGTAGAGCTAGGCTATTGGATATAGCAGTGAAAGGGAAAGGTGGTGGGAGTTTGTACTTGCCATGGCAAGGACGTCTCAATGCGATATCATATATTAACAGGCCAACCCAAGTAGAGTAACCAAGCGGAGTATATGAGCCCAGCTCTGACATTGGCACCTGGCTTGAATGGATTAATAGCATCAACTTTATTTATATGCTAGTTAAGTAACCTACATGGCTTCAGCAACGAATGTCTAATTCAGGTTGAGATGGATTTCTCATCTCCGTACTATAAGCTATGGAAGTGGGAAAGGGTGAAAGGGCATACCCCATAGAAAAATTTGCGGAAATGGCCTATTTTAGTAATAGGCAAATCCATTTTAGTCTCCAGATATTCTATTTTCTCCACAATAGAAAGCCCAAAGCTTAAGATTGCATATTCAGAGCGTTCCACCACCCAGCTAGGCCAGCCAGCCATGAAGGAAGGCGCATGGAGTTTTAGGACAGTTGAATACCGGAAGCTTTGAAAGGAGCACTCACTCCAGTTACACCTTCAAGTAGGACTATTCCAACGGTAGCTTCAAACTGAACTACACCATCAAACTAAGCCGACAGCAGCTCAGCACACCAGCAAGCTACGGATGACCTAGCCCAAGCAAACGTAGGGGAAGAAACTATGGCCCGGGGAACTTAGGCCAAGCTAGGGCTCACAGAACAAGCAACGGATGAAGCGTTAGCTCCCGATCCATAAGCAAGCCATTCCCGGAAGGAATTGAGGCAAGCGCTTACCGTACCCGGAAGAACAAGCCAATCCAGATGAAAGAAAGAAGCAAGCATGAGACGACTAGCAGCCAGCTGGAATAGCTGCATCTGCCCCTGACGGTACGGAACAAGCAACAAGGGCTTTCGCCTCCACCACTTTCGCTGGTTTGGAACCCCCTTCCCTTATAGAGGAGTCTCGCTTATCGTAGCTCATCCCGAACTTCCGTTTCATTACGTGTAGTCAGGAAGCAAGCAACCTGCAGCTATGAGTGAAATGTATGGCCATTGACCATGCTTATTATCTCGCCCGAGCAATTGCTTTCTTTCCTTAGCTAGCTAGCTTGCTGGCTAGTTTCTACCCAAAAGAAATTATTATATAAATGTATGTTCTGCCGCTTTTCTATCGCGCCCCGTCCCTTGAGTGAGTTAGATAGCCCATTCCTTGCTGCTTGCTTAGTAGCCCTTGACGAATTCCTTTTAATAAGGATGGCCCTTCTAGGTGAATGTTTTCTTTTTTCTCGGTTTAGGCTTTGACTGTGAAAAGAGATCCAGTTCCTGCTATATCTTTTGCAATTGCTCCTCGGTCTGGAGTTTACTTCCCGTCTTTGAATTTGTTGGATTGATCCGCCGTAATGCCTTTCTGCTTTCTGTAAATTCAAGAGCTAGCTTCAACTCCTTACTTGAACTTTACCCGTTCGTGTCTCCTACCAAGGAGTCACTCACTCTTCAACTAATAAACTACTATAATTAAGAGTTAAGAGTAAAGCTAAAGAAGGAATTATTTGCATGGCATTAAAACCATTACATTGAACCATTTCTTCAACAAGCTACGGATTATCGCGATAGCGCAAGAACAACAACGAATTTCGAGTTTGATTCCGTTTCTTGAATGAATCATTCCACCTGAACCCACAGGGCGAACCAACAGCAAAAGTAGACGATTCCCCGATCGGCGAATCGTCTTCTTATTATCGGCTAATAGTCTTTGTTCGCTCCTTTCTCTTCGCTTGCTTGTTGTCTTGCTCGTTCTTCCTTGCTTGAAGTCTTACTGCTTTACTACCCTGACGAATCCGGGTCCTCAGCAACTCATTCTCCATCCTTAGTGCACTTTCAGAAAGTGAAGGAAATCTTCTCACTTGTGATCAAAGTGCGTTTCATATAGCTGTAAAATGGTGCAACTCGATTTTCGCTCTAAGACGGAGATCGAAATGAGAAAAGTGCATTTCATATAGCTGTGAATTGGCATAAAGAGATTTTCACTCGATAGAGGTCAATCCAAATGAAAAAAGTCTATCTCGTATAGCTGCGAAATGGCTGATTTTGAGGTCCGCCCTTAAGCCTGATCGTTCCAACCGCCCACCCGAAGGCATCTTGCCAGGAGGGGAGTAGTGTTGAGGTAACCTCGCTCTTGAATCGAAGTACCTCCTCGCAGGATAGTTTTTATTACTGCTTTTAGGAGCAAACTACCTTTCCTTGCCTGAGAGCTCTATAAGGTAGCTCAACACTGGAAGTTCCTAAGTGTTCTAGCACGATAGGACGGGGATTCTAACCAATAAGATCGGGTATCTAGTCGCAAAGCTGAGGAGAGAAAGAAAGATTAGGTTTAGGAGCCTTTCCTTACCTTTTAGTTGAATAAAGACTAGCTGCTTCTCTTTTGATAGCTATATATGTAGCTAGGGTTGGTTCGGTAATGAAATAGCTGAGGTCTCTCGAGCCTTTAGTGTTAGAGGATAGATTCGAATGTATTAGCTGGTGTCTGTCCTTTGTTCTTTAGTTGGGATAGGTAGCAAGGGGAGTGATGGGATGTCTAAACCGGAGGTTTTTCTTACTTTCCTTTAGGCAAAAGAAGATAGGACAGACCCAATTAGATCGAGATGGGCTTCTAGGTGCATGTGGGATAGATAGAATGTCTTCCCTAGGGAGTTTCTTTGTTCCAGTTAATAAGCTGAATACCTTAAGGTAGCTCCTAGCCGCACTGCCATACCATAGTCGATGTTCTGCTACTTGCTCTTTGCTGGTTAAATGTCTATTGCATCCCCCATTACTTTAGAGTCAGTTTATCCATCTTCGGCAGAGGGAAGATTGATTGTTGCGACTCTTGTCATGAAAAAAGACTTTCTTTTCTGTCAAAGAAGATTCCGTCTATGAAGTTGTTAACACCTCACACTAATCAGCAGATCCTATCAATCAAGAGATGAGAGCTTTCTTATCACAATAAATAATAAGAATCTTCATCAGTAGGGGCCTTTAGCCCTTTGATTCCTTTATTTGATTCGAAGTTTTCCCTTTCTGGGCTGACTTTCTGATTGCGAATTGTCAATGTGAAACTATGGAAGTGAACCCTCAGACACGCTCTCCTTTTCCCTTAGAACACGGGATCAATCAATTTGAATTAAGACTTTGATTAACATCAGGAAGGGAAGTCTCAGTTTGGAGTTGGAACCACTACCAATAATATTCCATGGGTTCTACGTCCAATTAGGAAACCCTTTGGATATTCTTTTAGTAGCTTGCCTCCTGGGCGCTGCTCCGCTATGCGCTATTTATAGTGCTACTGTAGAACAACATTCGAAGATGGTTACATTCCGTGCTTTTGCTTTTCACCGCGGAAGAGACCTATGGGTCACTGCTAACCGCTTCTGGTCCCAGGGCTTGCTATTTCCGTTGGTTACATCTTTTCATATTTTTTGTGTCAGTGGCCGTTTATAGATGAGCGCTCTTGGAGTAGCCTTTTCAGTTTAGTGCTAGCTCTGAACCTACGTGCCTATGACTTTGTTTCCCAGGAAATCCGTGCAGCGGAAGATCCTGAAATTGAGACTTTCTTTTATACACCATTCATCTTCTCTTAAACGAAGGTATTTGTGCTTGGATGCTCAGTTTCATGAAAACAATTCCCTGAGGGCGTGGAAACGCTCTTTAATGGAACTTTCGCTTTAGCTGGTCGTGACCAAGAAACCACCTGTTTCGCTTGGTGGCTGGGAATGCCCGACAACACCATTTGTCCGGTAAACTACTCGGGGCTCACGTAGCCCATGCCGGATTAATAGTATTCTGGGCCGGAGCAATGAACCTATTAGAAGTGGCTCATTTCATGTACCAGAGAAGTCTATATAGGAAATATGAACAAGGATTGATTTGACTTCTCCATCTAGCTACTCTAGGTTGGGGGTAGGTCCGGGTGGTGAAGTTATAGAAGAACAGGAAATGGAAGAAATGAGTAATGCTTCCTGCGTCAAAACAGAACCTCCCATGCAATCTTTTTTCTTAGAAACGGAAAGATGGAGCTTCGTCCTTTCACCCGAATAAAGATTTGGACAGCCCTTCGACTTATCCTATATAGGACAGGGACTTTTCTCTGTGGAGTACGAAAGCAAGTCTTGCAACCATAGGTTATATTCCTACCAGATTAGCAGCCTGTGTTTAGGTGGTCACAAAGGCCTTCCTTCTGGCCTTACTTCAGAACAATTATGGGACCCCATGTACCAGCCTGAGTTCTCTCTGTTAATAAACAGGTGACTTCCTTTATTCAAGAAAGGAATACCCGACCAACTTACCTAGCATAAGAGAAAGGTAGGGTTCCAAACCAGCGAAAGTGGTGGAGGCGATAAAGAACTTCCTTCGGGATAGGAGTACTCGCACATACTTCTATCTTCCGCCCACCCAGTAGGGAGAAGAAGAGCATCCCGGAGATAGAAAAACGTTTTATAAAGCCTTCATTTGGAAGGTATTTCCTTCCCTCCATATTGATTTAATGACTGCTCTATCTAGATTGTCCCACCTTTCCTATTGATTGACCTGCATTCCAGATTTTCTTTCTTTAATGAGAGGAGACAACCTTCATTAAAGCTTCCTTCCTTTCCGTCTTCAACGGCAGATACTGCGGCTATTTCGGCGTCTGCGGTTAGTCAACATTGTGGTTCTCGCGATACAGATGATATGCATTAGCAGCTGTCACTCAAAAAGAAGCTAAGAGCGAGCAATCGTTGCTCTTATTACGCATTTCGTTTATTGCGCATTTCATTTTCGCGTTATCTGATTTCAACCCTGATGACAGACCCCAGGCACACTACCCCTTATGGATTGAGAGCCAGAAGAATCCCTTCCAGTATCTTTCCATAGTGGAAGCAGAGGTTACAGAGTCAAAGATGACAGTATAGCTAGGACATGTAAATGATCCTGCAGAAGCAGATCCTATAGTTTCCAGATGTTTAAGATCTTCTAGATCCTGCACCAACCAATTCCAGACTTTGTTGACCGAGAAACAAAGGTAGAAGAGGTGGAGGCAAAGGAATTCGTTTCAGTTGGACATAGACTATGATAAGTAAGGTGTTACCTGCTGGCCGATAAAGCACATGAAGTGGACTAGTCGAAAGGCTGCCACAAGCAGGGCTTGACTTTCGTTCTAGTAGCGGAGTCCCTAACGAATATGGTTGAAACAGTTCTAGATCGAGACCTACCTCCTTGGAGAGATAGGGATAGTTACTTGAATTACTTTACTGCTCCATCGCTAACTCCTTGGGTGAAATACTTGCTGACTTCCCTTTCTTTACACCTCGATCGCCTACTCTTTCTAACACTTGACCGGATGGGGAGTTCATTAAGATTAGAAGTTGGCATTGTGGCACCTGCTTTGTTCCACTCAGAGGGGACCTCCTTTAGGAACCCACAACAACACAAATTCTATGAAAAGGATGTCATTTTGAGGTTTGTAAGCCGGTTGAACTTGCTTCTGAAGCCAGTGCCTCAGATTAGTAACTGTAGCCATGAGGAGTGCCACCCCAGACCCTAAAGGGCTAGCCAAGTGTTTTTTAAAGCCGTCATTTATTGAATAGAGATTCCTTCGGACCGTGCCCCTGAGTTGTGGAGCGGATAAATCAAATACTACTCACTATATGCAAAAAGAGGGGCTTTAGCAGTTTTCCTTCCGTTTAGCGAGGAATGCTATCAATAATCCCCTAATTAATCCCTTGTTTACTAGCTGTTTGGCTCTATTCTCCACAATTGAGTCTCTACCTCGAGTGCCTTCCTCTAGATCTATCCCTGGATCCTGATAGGCATCTTTCTGGCTATATTGATAGATCTTCTAGCGTCAAGTGAGGTGCAAAATCACATTGCAAGAGGGTTTCCTTCACGCTCTCTAGTTCTAATTGGTTGCACAGCTATCCATTCCTACCTGCTAATCTCGATTGTGATAATTCTTTGATCACTACTCTGGATGTGGATCTACTCACTATGCCATGGATTTACCTATTGAAGTTTACAGATTTCAAAAGGGAACCAGCCATATGGGGTAATGAAAGCCAAGCCCGTGGTTGATAAGAAGTGCTTCTGTCTTGCTTCTTCGCAAGAACTCATGGGGCAATGGACAAGCAATGCTATGGTGTCGTCCTCACTTGAGCCAACCTAGGAGCAAACCTCTCGGTCGTTAGCTTCTTTTCTTTCTGCGTAAACTTCCCTGCTAACCTCTTTGCTTTCTGCTTTCCTACGTTTATAGAGGAGCTCGTACTTAGATCAGAGGATGCTCATCCCAGTCAGGCAGCAAGCATAGGAGCTGAGGTCGATTTATGAGATCGATAGCATTAGAGGTTGATTGTGCGACAGTGAGGTCTATTGGCTTTCTAGCTTTAAGAACTAAGGCGGGGGTTATGCTAAACACAAGAAATTCACATATATGATTGTTACATGTGAATGAAGATAGAATATTGGAACATGTTACATGCGTATACATGTAACGCGTATCATATTTGAACATTCATTCTATTCTATGAGTATAGCTACTAGTGGGTGAAAGGCAAGTAGGCGATTGAAGAGCTGTGGAGATAAGAGACAAGTAGGAAAACTAGGAACTTTAAGTACAGACGATAGGGATAGAAAAGGAGAGACTTTGACAGTTCCTACCCCCCAAAAAATAGGGGTAGAAGACCCATCGGCAAGTCTAACTTTATCAGAGACAGAAGAATGTGTACCAGTAGTGGCATTAGCTGCAGGTCGACCATGCAAATCCCAACATGTCTCTCGAGTATGATTCGGCTTACCACAATACGAGCACTTTCGGGGTTCACCCGAACTTCTACCGCGACCTCTCCCTAGCCCTTGCTGTTGACTCCTGCCCCGGCCTTAGATCAAGAGCAAACACAAGCTCTATTCCACGAAGGCTGAGAGCCCTCTGGCTCGAAAGCCGGAGTGCGCTAGCGCGCACTTTTGTTTTCGGAGCTGGAATTTGATTCAACCAATCCATCAGGTAATATTCCTCCTACTCCAGTTCCTTCCTTAAGACGTTCCACTCGTATCTCAAAACCACCTGATCGATATGGGGTTTCATCTCTTTTTACTACTCTTGAGACTGTTTCCATTCCAACCTCTTACAAGCAGGCAGTTAAGGACGAATGTTGGCGGAGAGCCACCGGCAAGTTATGGGTCGAGTCGGCTAATAATTGGAGGGAGCGGGGGCATGGACTACATGGGGCATCGCCCACGGGGTCAAAGGATGCCTATTCAACGGATTCGGATTATTCTACTTTAGATGCTTCGGATGCTTCCTCGGCCGTGCAGTACGTACTTCTGTTTGGAGAGTCTGTTCCTTACAACGCTAGGACTTTGAGTGACTAGAGTAGCCCCTCTGTATCCGAAGGCGCCTTTTTGTTTATGCGCCTGAAACGGCTTCAGATTTGGCTTATAGTTAAGCTCTTCGGAATTCTACTGAACGGGTCGATCCATTTCGTCAGTCAGAAGGATAGCAAGCATAAGCAAATGGAAAAGCACCAAGCCCAGTCGGAAAGAAAGGATGCATGCGGAGAGCAAGCTTGATTAAAGAAAGGGAAGGATTAGTCTGATTATTAACAGAAAAGTCGTCAAGCCGCTTCTTCGTCTTCTCCTCTCGTCTATCTTTAGGAAGCCTGGAGGTTCCGAGAAAGAGAGAGACTAAGGATGAGACCAACATCATCAGTGCTTTCGATCATTACAGTTGAATACGAAAGATGCTCTTTGCTGCTTGGTTTGCCATGTATTAAATATTAAAGAAAGGGGCATCTGTCCTGGTAAGCTGATATGAGATTCCGATGGCTGTATGGAAGAAGGCTAGCGGTGTAGCGCACATCATTTCTCAAAGAGAGTGAGGCTCATCAGGCGGCCAAGGATTTGACTTTAGATTGATTCACTTTAGAAGTCTTAGACATTGATTCAGTTAGAAGTCTATAAGGTTCTTCCACCCTGAGCACTAAACTAAGGTTGCCCCCTAGCCCTACTCTTCCAACTTTAGCATCTTGACCCAAGACCGCGGGATAGGCTAACCATTTTCCTCCTCTGCTATGGTCGACGTTATTCATAGCTTGATCGCGTTCATTCGTAGGGACAAAGAAAAGAAAGCGTAATTCAATTCAGAATAACTTCTTGCATACTCCGCGAAGATAAGCAATTCTTCTTCACCCCGTATGATCGCCTTCCTTGGGTGAATTCGAACCTCGTACGATCGTGTCGGGCTCTGATGTTTTAAGGGAAAGAGATCTCCCGGACCATGCATGCTCTAGTAAGCGATTGAATCCAAAATGGAATGGGCATTGGAACCTTCCTCCTAGTCCTATTAGCAACCGATCAACCTCTCTTTGTCACCAACCTCTTTTCGAACAACGCCTTATTATCAAATCTGTTAGCTCGGTTCGGTATGGAATTCTGAAACCGCTTCCCTCCATTCACAAGTCATGGGAGAAGTGCATCCCGCACACCAGATTATCATATGCATATGCTATACTCGATATACACTCATTCGAAAGCGTTACTTGTCTTACTTGACTCACAATCTTGAAGCAAGCGCAACGCCCCGATGGAATATGCAACTTGGTCGATTTCTCACGGAAAGAAAGGGGAACTAGCCCATCCGGGTCGGAAAATAGATCATTCGGACAGTGCGCCGGGCGGACCTTATTAGCAAGCGTGACGGGCCGGACTGACCCAACACGTCTTTCTTTCCCGGCAACGAAACATGCACAAACAATACCAGTGGTTTCAGTAGCACTACCGAGTTCGCATCAGCTATTTTTTCACCAATGGAATCGATTGGCTTGGTTGGGGAATTAATCTGCCGGCATCGGAGGGAGCTGGAGGAAATAGAACTCTTAGATGGACGGGGGAGGGAGAGGCAGTTGTTTCATTCGTTGACCCGGAACTAGGTACAGCCCCTGACTACACGGAATGAATCCAAAATAGGGAAGAAATTAATGCGCATTTGTCTAATTCTATGTATGAATGATGCATTCCTCTTTGGAGTATGTCTGCTCTGACTGAGATGGGGGCCGTACTCCAATTTAGGCGGGCTATGTATGGGATACGAGCCAATTCATATGAGTAGCTAAGAGGGTAGCCTTCTAAGCTTTTGTACAAGCTCGTAATGGAGGACGTGATCCCGCTCGTGAAGGCAATGAAGTGATCCTCCTCGCAGAGTCCCAAACCAGCTGCTGCTTGCCGAGTATGGAAGGAAATCGTCGGAATTGGGTAGACTTTCCCCGAAGCACGGACCAACGATCGAACCGAAGGCGACGAATCTAAGGTCCTAAAACCCTAAAAACCGAGTTCATGAGGTTTACATCTTCATTGGCACCTTCCAAATGATATGATCTATGCTATGCGACGGTTTGAGAAGAGGCATGTGTGAGAATAGAATAGCGGAGCAGTGGACTTATACAACCCTGTCCTACTCGGCTACGGAGTTACAGACCTGCACAGGATCCGCTAATCCCGTAGCTTATGGGGCTATATTGTTACCGACTTTGACTATCAATAGAAGGCCAGACATAGAATGAGGGTGTGAAAGAGTGCTCGACCATAGAGAGAGGGTGCGAAAGAGATTCCAGACATATGTCGACAATGGGTGTCGTCCTCCATGAATGGCCTTATTATCTGCACCTTTCAACACTGCCGCCCACTACATAATACAGACGGTTTTGCTTGCAGCAGTTATATACTTAGTTTCATTCCGGGACTCCAGGCTATACTACTGGAGTGAAGCCCACATGATCGCCCATTGGGATTCGCCCTCATGGCTAACCCGATCGAACGTCCTAGCTTTCCGGGCAGTAAGGAATAGCTTTATCGTTGTTCCACTTTTGATCTCCCTCTTATGAGTGGAAAAGGTCTTTAGGATCAAAATACGGCTTTTCTAACCTAATCTACTTTTTATCTGAACCGATCCTATTGAACAAACGATCGTTGTAGCACCCGCTTTCGTACATCCATCTTTGTGTAACCGAATAGGGGGTTCCATCACGTGTACTATCTTTCGCTTTCTCTTTCGTCGAGTCTTCAATGAAATCCTGATCCAAGCTGAGCCAAGTAGAGAAAGTCATAAAAACCTTATTACACTACAAGCACATAGAGAGCTTTACAGATAGTTGATAGTTGAATTGGAAAGCCCTTTGTTTGGATGCTTGGCTTTCGAGTGAACACTGCCTTTCTCGACTGAACACACTAAGGAAGAAGAGAGCTTGCCCTAATCGATAAGGGAAGTGACTCATGCACCCGGATTCGAATCTCCTGCCCCAGAACCAAGCATAATCTATTTTGCCCTTTTAGCGCCTTTTCTAGCCTTCAACTCTAGCTAGCTAACCCTTTCACTTTAAAGAGAAGGTCAAGAAGAAGAAGGCAGAGCAGAAGCTTCTTGAGATAGATGGATTCTTCGGTCTATAGTTAAAGAGTGAATGAAGGAGTGTGGAATAGTACTTATTGAAAGTGAAGGATTGGGGGAAAGCCCACTACTTCAATTCATTCTCGAGGTCATTGCGTGGTCAAGAGACGACCGTGGTGCGTGAGAGGTATTTCCCGAGATGTCGAACTGTGGCGCTGGAGTAACTGACCTACGGATGCTAGACCCATCCGGAAGATTCGACGGACCTTGCATTGAGCTGATGACATAGACTTCTGCTGCAGTCTCTTCCTTGATTAACTGTACTCGGACTCGGGTTCCTGGAGGGGTAATCAACTGAGATGGATCAAAGGTCAGATACCTGCTAGAGATGGTGTTAACAAATGGACCCATCCCTAGCTGGAAAGTCTCATTGAGTTCCCAGCTCGGCCTACGCTACGATCGTTAGAACTCCCTCCAATCGGTTCAAAGCCGCAGATCGACGGTTGTTGTGCTTTCTCTTTGTCCAGAAGACTAAACTAAGTAGTTGACGAGGTCTCATTAATCGTTATTGACCTTTTTTCTCCCAGATTCCTATCGTTCAAGGAATATCTTGGGAGCCAACCTGGAAGACAGTGCCTAATGTAAGGATCCCTAAGGATGCGTTGTATCCTAAGTCTCATTCGAAACCGATTAAGTCAGCTTTCTTAGCTCTAACTTATGAGCTTGCTGCTTATGGATCAATGCTGAGATTAGACCATGCACAGGAAGCCTTCTTTTCGTCGGCAGTGCTGTGGAGGGAGAGGGTACGTTTTGCCCTTGACCCGACTAACACTGAGACGGCCAATAAAGATCTTGATTGCTTTGAGCGTTGGGTAGGTCCAAAACAGCCCACGTTTGAACAGTTTGAATATCAGGGCGAGTAAGTTGGGTATGGTGATTGAGGGAGCGAGAAAGAGACGAATCTTTGCCATTGGAAATGAAATTAAGCAAAGACTCTTATATCCCTACCATAAGTAGTTGATGAGTGTTTTAGCTCGGATCCCTATGGATGGGACCTTTGATCAAGTTGCGCCCTTAGATCGGCTGACTGGTTTTAAGGAAGGGTTTAGCTTTGACCTTAAGAGTGCCACTGGGCCGCTCCCGGTTCTAAATTCTCTAATGGCGCTGCCCAGTTACCTCTTAAACTCACGCCCAGCCTCTGCGCTCGCACCCGCAACCGCGCTTGTTCCATGATGCCAACTTCCGGATGTTCGAGAAGGTAACAAGAAATCAAGAACTCGAGGTTTGGTTTCCTCGCTTACCTAAAGCAGGAAAAGTGAAAGATGTGCCGAAGATCCGCGTATTGACTAATGAAATTATAGGTGCCTATCCCTCTCTAGCTGTTTGGAAGTCAAAGACTAAGAATTCTATGAATTCGAAGAACGAACACGGTGGTACCATGGCAGGCGAGGGAGATCCATAAATGAAAGACGAGAGCAAGGCTCTCTCCTCAGAGGTTTTTTCTCGCTACCTGCTTTTACGCTGGGATCGGTACTACCGTGGGCAAGAGAGATGAGACCGAAGGTGTAGTTCTCCACCATAAAGAAAAGCAGGAGGAAGACGGGCTATTCCACTCGCAAGAGTTTTCTTCAGCAACCAGTTTTGGGCCGGGTTGGACTTCTCACCTGTAAAGATCGTAATAAGGGCTTTTTTTTCGTTACCGGCGGTTTTTACTGCCAAGAGGAATCGATTCCCACTGTCTTCGTACTCTACACGAAGCTAGCTGACGGAGCGTTGTGAATTCTCCAAGTTCACCAATTCGATAATGACAGAAAGAATGGGAACTTACAGATCCCTACTTCTTTGAAAAGCCAGCTAGAAAATAGTTAGCCGAGCTCCCGGTGCACTGACAAAGAAGCTAAGACCATGGGGCTGAGACTGAACCACTATGTTACGTGCGGAACTCACCCAAAGAGAACAACCGCGGGAGGAAAGCGGTACCAATTTATAGGGTCACCCAACCTACTTCCTGCCGTAGACTGACACCAAACATTCGAAAACATGCACCAGCCCATTGACCAGGCAAATGGCTAGTCATTAGCCCTGCCAGCTCATCATTGGTACAAAGAACACGAACGCTCAAAAGAAAAGGATAAGAGAAATAGCAAGTCGAAGGATTGGACTCCTTCTAAACGTTACCAGAGGTAGCTAGCTATCTGAATCGCTACTATCTATGATATTCCACTGCAGCTCTCTCGCACGTCGGTCCACCACATTTGCCTAACCGCTTCCTCGTGGGACGAGTCAATCAACCATGTAGTTCCTTTTCTGTCTTTCGACTAGCCAAAGAGGTCTGAGTCAACTAATCCACCAAGATGAGGAGCTTTCTTTCGCTACCTTGAGCTGCCGCTACTAACAACACGACTACTTTTACCGCTACTTATGATTGCCACTTCCACTTCTCACTAAGGTAACCGGTGCCTCTATCTCCTCACTCTTCATCCGCCTCGACCACTTCCAACAGAGGCTGGAATTCCCTCTATGAAATTGGCATTTCACTCTTCCTATGGTACCCCCCGCCGGACCGTGTCCCATCCTTTCATTAATGAGCCTCTTTTTAGTTCCTATTTCACCTTCCGAAAGAATATCGGGACTTGGCTGAGGCATGCCTCTGAGTTCCTACTTTGAATGATGGGAATTTGCTATTCTCAAAGATAGACTTTCACCCGGTCCCTACTTTCTAAGAAGAGCTGTCCTCAGCTCGACTACTCTTCGTCAGAGGCCCTGTCTCGGCTGTTGCCTCTTATTGACTTGACTGTGTGCCATTACTTACCTCAGCTGTCCAGCCGGACTGTTCGTCCTGCCCACTAACGCTCTGCCTCTAATGCTACTCGTCTTGCTGCTCTACTTGAAGGCTCTCACCTTGGACGTGCTGGTTCTTGTCCGAGAGAAGCATACGTTCGGTTCATCGCATACACCACTTTAGGTAGGCGCACACCAGGGATCGGTTCCAGTCGAGAGAAGAACTTGTGAGAAAGAGGCAAGGCCACCTCATGCAATCTCTTAGGGGTGGGGTGGAGTGCAGAGCAAGTTCGTCCCGGTGTCCGCTTTACTGACTATGCGGTTCTTGGTGATGATGTCATCATCGCTGATGAGGCAGTAGCTAAGGCATATGAACGGACCATAACCCTTTTGGGAGTAGATATAAGTAGACAAAAGTCTCTTATATCCTATCAGGGTGCAGGCGAGTTCGCAGTAAGCAGAAAGGCCTCAAGCTCCTCCTACTCCTCAGGAGGCCGAGCGAGAGGACGTCATCGACTACAAGAAGTTATTCTCCAAGATGTCTGAAGAGCTCGAGAATCTACGGCTTGAGAACGCGAAGTTACAGAGGCGAGTCGAAATACAAGAAATGGAAGCGGCAGATCAAGTGGAAGGCCAGAAGAGTAGGCTATGGCTAGTACGCTCCTAAGTGTATATAATAGTAGTTCGGTCAAGCTTAAGCAGGCATAGGCCTTAGCCCGAGCAGTCGAGATCGACGATCCATCGAAGTATAGTTCCCATTCTTTGGCCTCTACAACGAAGACTTCCTCATCTGGCAGGTCGCTTGACACTTCCTCGCTGTCCAGCACCGGGTTTTCCGCTAGTAGATTTGCCATCGCTTGCCCTTTGATCGCCTTCTGTGGGGTGCAAGTAAGATCTGCACTCTGAGAGCTTTAATAGCCATCTGACGGTTCTCCTTGACAATGCCGGTGGAGTCAACATGTACTTTCTAGGGTCCGACTTGGTCACTAGTTGCACTGGATGAGCGAGTAGATAATTCCTCAACTTCTGAGCAGCGAATACCAAAGATAAGCACACCTTCTCGATCCTTCGGTATCGAGTCTCTGCCGGTTGCATCACTCTGCTCAAATAGTAAACTAGCCTTTCTCTTCCCTGTTCATCCTGCTGGGCAAGGAGAACACCAATAGATTTACTGGTAGAAGAAAAATCGAAAATTATAGGCTTACCTGGGCTGGGATAGGTGCCATGAGAGTCGGCGGCGACAAGAGTTCCTTCTTCATCTTAAGAAGTGCTTGCTCGCAGTGCTCTGCCCAGACAAACAACGCATCTTTCTTCAAGAGGTACATGAGTGGACGGACTTTCTCAGACAGATAGGGGATAAAGCGGCGGATGTAAGACACTTTTCCTAGGAAACTCTTAAACTGTTTTACTGTCACCGGCCTCTGCATCTCCGGAATTGCCCTGATTTTAGAGGGATCGATCTCGATTCCCCTCCTGTGAACGACAAAGCAAAGCCCAGAGATTTTCCTGATGATACCGGATGAGGGGAGCCCGACTGGTAACTCCTTCATTCACTGTTAGATAGTATCCCTTCTTATATGCACTACTTCCTATTTGATTGTCCTATTATTAGTCTTATCCGTACTTTCCTCGCTATAGGGAACTCCCTATTAAAGCTTCTTCATCCATCACTCTGGTCTATATGGAATTTCGAAATCTTTGATCTCCGGCTTATGAGTGGAAAATCAAATCCTTTATTTTACAGCTATATGAGATGCACTTTTCCACTTTTGATCTACCTCTTAGGAAGGAAAATCAATGAATGCCATTTTCCAGCTATATGAAACGCACTTTGATCATCTTTCGATGTCCTGTTAGAAAGGAAATTGACTTGCAACGAAAAAACCCGCAAAAACGCAATGAGGAGACGGTGCGACACTGCAACTTAAAACATCTCCTCCGGCCCGGTCTGTCTTAGCGACTCTGTCTTTGCTCCCGATTCTGATCCGGGCAAGGGCAGTAGGTCTAGGTCCTAGCTTTAGAAGAAAAAGAAAGAGACATCTATTCTACCATACAGGGTAGGAAAGGTGTCCCGCCGTCCAGTCCCCGAAACAAGCTAGTAGCTAACTCGAAAGCAAGGGTAGCTCAAACAAAGCAGTATCTCCGTCCATACATTCCTGCACTGAGGAAGGAATGAACTAAGCTAAGGTATTCCCTATTTTGTAAACTCGGAGTTAGCAAGTAGGAAGTGAAACCAAGTAAACCAAGCGGGTATCACGGTAAGAAAGATCCATCATAGGCAGTAACATCAGCTAAACCTTCCAATGAAGAACTATGCCCATTTGATAGGCGAAATTCCTGTTGAACTTCTATAGGTCCAGACTAGACCATACCCACCACAGTGAGGGTTTGAAAGCTTGATTTTGAGTTTATGCTAAAGTAAGAAAGCACTTCCTATTGTTGCCCGGCCGGGCCGTGAAAGAGTGAAAGAAAGCTATCCAGGAAGACGCTAACCCATCAAGTAGCTCTCCGAGCCAGTACCGATCGAACTGGGAATAAACGCGTAGGTGGAGAAGCAAGTGAACTCAACACTCTTTCTCTAGGCTCGGGGATCACCTTTTCTTGCTGCAAGGATATAGTAGGGGTGCCCCTTTCTCAAACTTTTCTCTAATATAAGGGCTGCCCTTTGCTGCTATTACATGAGCTTGAAAGAGCTTTCTTTAGTTAGGACCGCCATTAAAGATGGGTTAAAAAAAGCCTAATGAATGGTCGACCACATTCAACGGTCAAAACTCATGCGTTGAGCTCCTTTTCTTAGAGAAGAAGTGAGACTTTGAAGGATGGGCGAGCGTAACAGCTAACAGTAGTATGTGGCAACACTTCCCTTAATTCGCTGTTAGTTCTTTAAGCCCTTCTAGTTTTCCCTTGTTAGTATTCGATTGATTTACAGCCAGGAAGACTTAGCCCTCTCCCAGCCTACTTGTTCCTGTAGCTAAGGGCATGCAGGATAGCAAGTCTATCTCTTAGGTTTAGTCTGTAGCCTCACTTCCAGGATTCCCTCTTAGTTGAGTAAGTCCTCCCCGCTTTCTTCTTTGTTCTTTCCTCTCGTCAGGAATATAGTCAGGCCTTTCCCTTTCTAGTAGCTAGTGGCTAGTAGCTAGGTAGTTCTTTGTATTTGGCATTCCTATTAGGAAGCTATGCAGCGGGAACTGCAGCGTCAAGGGCAAGCGATATATCCGCAGTTCGCTCTTTCCTTCCTAGCTGCTAAGGAGAAGAAGGCCGCACCTAACTAATAGATAGAGAAACCTGAGGTAAGTAGCTAACTGACTAGTGCTTCCAGGCCAATAGCTGGTTATAGAGCTAGGATAGCTCTTATGGTTATTACTTCCCATTTACTTTTCGTTTGAGTATCCCTTATTCCTATTCTTATCCGAGTAGTAGGCAGCTCTAAGAGTCTCGTCGTGGCCCACCTATTGTATCCACTAAGAGTCCGCATTTGTCTATTGCCAATAATTCCTCTATCGCCGAGTGCATTACCGAGAGAAAGACCCGCGTCCTATTCAGCGACATAAAAAGAGTGTCGCATAATATGCCGGTATTTCTCTATCCTATCTAATGGAGGAAGTCAGTCGTGAATCTCGGTCTTATGACTGGGCATTCCCTTCCTTCCTGTATTGGGAGTTCTCTAAGGCAGGATGCTTCCCCTGCGCTACATTCCTTACTTTAGGAAGGAATGGGCTCCTGTCTTCCCTTCCCTTTCTATTATGCAGTTTCTAGCTAGCAGCTATGTAGCTAGTTTCTTTGTCGTTTTCATTCCTATCCGACTAGCTAGCTTGCCTTTAGGGTTGGACCATCTTCCCTATGGATCTAGTTTGTTCCAGGTAATAAGCTGCATACCTTAAGTGCCCTGTCTTCAAGTGAGTTTGCTTCCCCTTCGCTGGAGACTGGGCTAAAAGCATTGCTCTCAAAGTCAGTAATGGTCCCAGGGCATCTTTAGTAGACGCACATCTTATTCAAGAACTGATTTTCTAATAAAATAGGTTGTAGCATAATAGGTTGTTGGAGACCCCAAGAAAGGGTTGTTCACCCTTTTGACTATCTAATAGAGGAATTGAGTCGTGAATCTCGTTCTTCTTCCTGTTGATTCACTTCCTTCGAGTCTGCCTATCTATTAGGTTTTCAATCCTATCCCTCCGTCTGTCCTGATATTGATTCCGGTACCCCCCTGTGTTAGTCCTTCTCTTGCCCAAGAAGAAGGAATTACCTTCCCCCAATCAGCCGTATTCTTCTATCCTATGGACCGACTTCCTTTGATAGGGCTGTAGCTTCTTGTCCCACGAGTCTACCCTCGGGTGATCTCTGGGTTCGCCGTCCTTTCCCTTCTATCTAGTTAGCTAGGTAGCTGGGTAGTTCCCATTAGCTAGGAAAAAGAATTCCTCCGTCCCTTTGAGTATCCCTTAGTTCTAGTTCTATAGCAGACGCAGACGTGAGGACGCATACGTTATCTTCAGAAGAAGCCTTTCAAGGGCTAGCTCTCTCTTTGGCAAGATCGTTCATTTCTTCCTAAAGTTAGGACTTTCTACCAATCTGGGTATCCTGGGTCACTATTCAAAGATTCCATCTTTCCACCCGTCACGTCCCTTGCTTCTCTATAAACAGAGGAAAGGCAAAAGCAGGGGGCTACTTACTCAAAGAAGAGGGAAGCTACAACCTCATAAGAGGGAAGAAAGAGAGATTCTGCATGCCCCTAGCTGATCGATATAATCCATTCAGCAACGCGTGCTCTAAACCTACAGAAACCAATGCGACAGGCTACTCTCTTCATACAAGAGATTCTACGGAGCTAGCCATGCCAAGAAGAAAGCTAAGAGCATACAGAGGCAGCAGCAATGCATAGAATCGGTTGCAGCTCGCTCTTCGTCTAGAAGCACTATTCGGAGCTACATGACTCAGGGATCCAGAAAGTCCAGTGGCTACATCTAGCTATCTGAAGCTAACTTGTCCTTATACCACTAGAATAGATAAAGGAAGTTTGCAACACTACAGGTAATATATAAAATCTGACCCTTGTGCCTAGCAACAGGAAGACTAAGGCTAGCTATCCGCCTTCTCTCCCTACGGGCCTTCCATTAGTGCACTAGCAGGGAAATAGATAGGTTCACGATCCCCACCTGGGAAGCACTCACTACGCTACATAGACTTCTTTATGTTAGGCCTTACGGGCAGCATTACCGGGCTTACGCTCCTCGCTTTATGGGACCCAATCCCTACCCCGGATATGGCGTCTTGGGGACCTATTACAAGAAAGGAAGATCGGCAAAGTGGATCGCGAAAGGAAAGTTCCTACTTCGCACAAGCAGCATGACGAAGCTAAAATACTCGGGACTGGTTCTTATTCACCAGTTCCTACTTCTTCACGGGGTTCACTATCATAGCAAGTAACCAGGTTCTACTTACACCGGTCTACTTACGCGCACAAAGACAAGACGTGCAGGTCGTCTTTTTACTCGCAGGGCAGTTCCATCTAGTCTCCATCAGAGCATCAAGTATATCGCCAAGAACCATCTGGTCACAGTACATGCAGAAGAGGACCTCACACTCCTTCGGTCCTCGGCAATACCATTCCTAGATGTGGAAAACAATATCCCGCCAGATGCTCATCATGCTTTCGAACTGGTACCCGCTACCTTTGTTCCAAAACATGCATTCCCCTCCAAACCACAGCTCTCTAGCAGCAATCTAATGGTCGCCAAGATCATGTTCGAAAATGGTTTTGAACCTGGAAAAGGGATAGGTAATCGCACATATGAGACTGATTGCTTAACATAAGGCTTGCTGCTACCTTCCTGATATGCTTAAAACAGTCAGACAGTCATGCCAGCTTTCCTCTGAAACCTTCCACCAGACATCAAATTGTACTTCGATCCATCTCTGCTTTGCCCGCTACTAGCCCCGTCCCTATTCTCTTGAGAGAAAAATGAACCCTCTAATATATTCTTTGAAGGAGACTCATTCTGCTTATCAGAACCAGCATCTATAATTACTTCAACCCTTCGTTTTACACCACAACATCGGAAATGCTTATCTCCTTCCTTACTATGTTGGTATAAACATCTTGCATATCAGATAGTTCTACAGCCGAAGTAGCTCCTCCACAAATCTTTCCTCAATAAAGGCCATGCCTTCTGATCAGCCAACGCATTTTATGTCCTGCTTGATGTGATCCATATACTCCATCCAGGACTTGAATCAAGAAATTGGGAAGGGTAGCCAAGATCGGCCTATCCTACAGCCTATCGAGAGTACCTCACTAATCAATCCCTTTGTTTCTTTCGGTGACCCAAGGACCACCACAAGGCCCTATGAAAGAAAGATCCATAGTAGTCCATTTATTACCAGAAAGTGCTTTACGACAGCATTCGATCGGATGGACTTTCGCCCCTCTTCACCCAGCTCTTTCAGGAGTAGCAAGGCTGTCAATGAAAGGTATCCAGAAAGCACAGTAACTGCTATGAGATAGGAGCCCTCTCACCTAATACCCGCTACTAAGGATTGAAAGTAGCACTCTCCTGGCACGGGGATGGAAAACTCCCCCCGTAGGAACTACGAGATCGCCCTGACGGATGCATGCCTTCGGCTTGCTATAGTAATAGATGAGACCCGAAGAAGAAAAGGCTCGCCGACGTGGGTCGAGTAGAGTTCATCGCGAGACTCCCGCTTCTTCCAAAAACCAACCCCACCGGTACGCGCCGAGGAAGTGCGCGGGTAGGAAGGAACCGACGGTGTATGTAACTAAAGAAGGAGGGAGAAGGATCTGAAGAAGCCCCTTAACGTCAGTGGGGGTTGTGTCTGTAGAGTCATTGAGGAGGCGGGCATACAACGCACAACTCATGTCCTTCTTTCTCCTCAGGGATAGGGTGTCCTAACCTACAGCTATTCTATCTCCATTGTCCCACCCGCTCCGAAGGATGCCCCAGGTTTCTAGACCATAAATAGCGACTTTCTCGGTTGGACCGAGCGAGCTTCCGATCAACTGAGATTTTCGGCCGGTTCCCCTTCGATCTATTGATTGCTAGAAGTATCCCTGATCCCGAGTGGGACCAAATTCGCTGGACCTATTTACAGACTCGATCATTGACCGAAAGTCCATTCGCCCCCCTTTCAGTCAGGTTGGTAACGTCAGGTTCATGACAATTCTTGAATCGCGCACACACAGTTGAGAATAATTCGTTTGGAAGGTGAAGGTTTCGATGCTTTGGGTTGACCCGACCTACGGTTGAGTAGGGTATGGTTAACAGCTTACATATATATATTGGGGGGCGATGGCCAAAGCCCACCCAACTGACATAGGAGCGGGGAAGGCAGAAAACGAGCAATAGATTGTGTTATACCTGAAAGCCTACCACCCATTCATATTTTTTTATTGTGACTCGTTTGATGATTGTTGAATCGGGATCGGGATCGAATTCTCCTCATCAGTGAAATCATAGCTTTCCCTCACTAACTAAAGGAAAATATAGTTACCCAGGTTACTTACCCCTTATATGTATTGTATTGCCAAGGAGTGGATAAATACGTCTCATTACATTTGTTTCCACAAGTGTAGAACCAAAAAGAGAAGAGTCATAATATTTGTGCTACTAAACAACGGATATCTGCTTGACGAACTGCTAATCCCACTAGAATGGTATGGAGTTTCTCGGTCAATTATTAGTATTAGTACTAGTTACTAAAATGACTTAGTAAAAGTAGCGGAAGGTTCTACTTCTCGATCCTATTGAATAGGCGACGATCGTACGAGGTAACAATTCACTTATAGCTAAGACTATCGTACTAAATGAGTGATACCGCCATTACAGTGGTTCTACCTTTACTGAATTGAGCTACGCATAACGAAGGTGAACCACGAAGGAGAGGATCTCACCTCACCACCTCCCGGCGGTGTTGGATCAACCTTTCCACACCACCTTGAGCGTGGGGAGAATCGTGATGCTTCTTGGTTCAGGTAGGTCACAAGCATGGGCGGCAAAGCGTATTCTTCGAGATAAGGTGGCCCTTCTCTTGATTGAGGCAATACCCGATCTGCCGCCAAGACGTTCTTCGAGACGTCCGTCTATTCACGTTCCTACGCTTATTCTTCAGCTGTAGAGAACCCGTGACCAGGTTGACTGACTCGAAGCTGTTCTACCACTCACACTTGATACCAAACGCCTAGAGCCTGCACCGGTTGATGTGCCGGCAGGACAGGACTTGGACAGATTGATTTAGCCGCGTATGCAGCAGGTATGTACCAAAAAGCACTTGATATTCGAGCGGTGGAACTGCCTTTCCCGCAACAGCGAGTCACCCGTAACGGGAAAGCAATAGAATAGAACCAAAGGGCACAGGGACAGACAGAAATGGCAAGTTTACGCTTTCAATAGACCAAATGAAATGGGCGACCGACCCTCCCTATATTCTAAGAAATGGCAAGTCTACAAGTCTATCTATAATAGTAATAGTTTCTTCTAGTTCATTCTATTTTCTCTTGAGCCTCAAAGCGTGACGGGTCACCGCTCCACCCGCTCGGGGCCTATATATATAAAGGGAGAGGAAAGGTATACCTCAAGCAGCCGTCCTCTCCAGCCCTGGAATAGGATGAAGAATTTTATGGCATAGGTCCTCAGCGGGACGATCGAGAGTTACTCCACGGTTGAAGAAGAGGGTTCCCCTTACCCCTGACGACTTATAGTATAGGTTTCCCGTAGTGGATTGGATGTTACTGAACACAAGGATCAGCACTACATCCTCTTCCTGCGTGCGCATCACCAACGGCCGATCTGATATCGCCATTCTATACTACCCCGCTATGATCAATGGTTCATCCCTCCTCATATTCAGAAGTGCCACAGCTTCCTTTCCTAATTCCAATCGCGACATTGGTAATCCCGCATCTGAGATAAACCTAGTCTGATTCACGTGGCAAAGGGCATTCCTTGTCCCCTTCAACTACTAGTGATTCATTTCCTGCAAAACCTTCCACCAGCAGCCCCTGCTTTTTGGGGCATCTATATAATATATGTATCTTCCCTCTGTCCATCAATCCTCTTCTCTGCCCTTTTTTATACTATGCGTGGCATGCCTCCTGCTCGTATCTTAACTTGGCAACCTTCTCTTGCCCTTCGTCGCTAACACCTCGAAACAACCTCTGCTCGTACATTAATGCCTTCCTCCAAGAGCTAACTCGCCGGCACTTGGCTGGGGATCAACAACTACTTATATAAGGTATACCACCATCGGCAACTGATTCAACTCTTGGTCACATTCAACCATCAAGAAATCATCCACCATTTAAACGGGTTTTCACTCTTTCCGGCTTAGGTGACGAGATGGGCCTTTCGCTGAGCCGGTTGTGAGATCGATCCCTTCGACTAGGAATTCCGACAAAAACGTATTAATGCCTTGCGCTTGGTATTCGTATTCATTGTAAAGCCTTGAGCTACCACCGGATTCCTCTTCCTCCTGAAATGAAAACCTGAAAAGAGCTCTTTCTCGGCATCCGGATTCTCGCCATCCCAGAAGTTGACTTCTTTGCTGGGCTACTAGAATAGGCTATGATTCCTATCTCTCAAGAATGAGAACCAATCTCCTTAGCACAAGCGCTAAGCGATAATAATTCCTCTTTTAAGCGAAAACTTCCCTAATGATCTATCTCACTTTTTTCTTCTATGGAATCCGTTGACTGAGACGAAAGCAATTCAAACCCATCTCAAATCTTATTATTAGAGAAAGGGTAGGATTTTAAACCTCTTACCGTTCGGCCAACGACTCTTTGGGTCTTAATAGAATCTCTCCTCCTGTTCGGTCGGTAGGGGACGGTACAACATTTCATTGAAACCTCTATCTCTTTCCTTATTACACCCTCAGCAAGGTTCGGAGAGCATTTTGAGTCTGCGCTGGTGAATGCAAGCCACCTATCAAGCAAGTTCACTGCGCCTACCTATCCCCAATCACACAGAAAGATTCGCTTTCCCGTCCACTACCTTACCTATGTAACTCAGGCAGCAAAGGTTCGAGCAGGATGGCGGTTAGTCTTCATCGTCTTTTTTTGGTGGGCGAGGGAATGGTCCTCTTGCTAACTGTATCGTTCCAAGTTCTTTCATTTCGAGATAGAATATCTTTCTCGGTTCGGTGAGTTCCCCACATTGCGATTCTATGTCTATCAGATTCGGGAAAGAGCGCAGCTCACATAAAGCAGAGAGGGTAAAGGACCTTTCTCTTTCGAAAGTCTTTCTTTCATAGCCTGGTCGGTACATAGCCGGTACGACAATGCGAGAGAATCTCTCTTTCTTTCATAGCCGGTGTAGCTAACAGTAGGAAGCTCTCTTTCCAGGAGGGTACAAGTATGGCAAAACGAAAATAGAAGGTAGATAACTTTCTTATAGTTCACTAAGGAAGTCCAGCTAACAACAAGACAGTGAGTTCCTTTCGATACTTCAACTTCGAGAGTCTTTCCTGGCAAAATCAAGGATTTCGGGCTTCTTGCTAAGAGGACCAAGAGCGACTTACTGGACAAGCAAGGGCACGAGCGGCGACCTACACCATAAGATGAGCCTTTTCCCAGACCCCGCGAATGCCAGTAGTGAGAATGAATCGGCGGGTAGATTGAGTTACTAAGAGATACTAAGCCCTCTCCTTATAGTCCAGGCATTGTCCGTACCGAGGGTTAGTGTCAAGGGTTCGGTCGAAGACCAACTAAAGTTGCCCTTCAAAAAGAAAACAAAGAAAGGGGAAACTAGAAGTCGTTCACGAAGGTGAGTACCAGTAGTTCACGTTAGTGAAGGCCAGTGGAAGGCCGTAACGAAACGGAAACCTAGAAGGTAGAGCATACCTAACCAGAGGCACTATAAGGGAAAACCTTAGAATCTTATCTTGTTCCCACCTGTCCCCTACGGGATAGGGTATAGTTATACCTAGTGACTTATCCGTTCCGTAACTGGCTGGCCTTTTCTTGCCCCCACATACCTTGGATATACCTCGTCTGGGAATATCGTCTAGGAAGGCAGGCGCTCGTTACCTAATGGAGATCAACCTGAACTCACCAGAATATCCCTGTCCCGTAGCGTTATCCCTCGTACGTCAGGCAGACTTTGCTGGCTGTAGATCGTTCGTTCGCACGGCTGTCCAACTAACTAATTAATGTTCACTTAGTTAGGTCATTCATTCGTCATTAATGAACTAAGATAAGTTCGGGTTGCGAAGTTCAGTAGTTCGACTATGAGAAGATATTTCATTGGCCTATCGTCCGATCGTCCTCTCCAACTATTACAGTTAGAGTCCAGAGAGAGCAAAGAGCTTCTACCTCTCATGCTGGGGCGCCCTCACCCGCCTTTTCACGTTTCTTCCATCCTGACATTGCTGAAGTCCCCCATTTCTCTGGTTTCACTGATTGGAATTGGAATCCTCAACTTCCACCCTTGAAGTAGCGGCTATTTTCTCCATATTTTATTGTTGGCTATGTTTATATATAAAGAACGCGGGTTGGTGGTCGTCCCATCACTCAAAGGGCCTCAACAACATCGATTTCGAAGCCTAACCCTTGCATTGGAAGAAAGATCCCATCTCAAGCGGCTAGACTAGAAGAACGGGAATCTAACTGCCAAGGCAGTCTCTTGACTCGCGTAGATCAATCCAGGAATCTGTGAAAGAAGATAATTAGCTGGAACAAACTACTTGATCTCACCAATGAGAGTAACGAAGTTCTGTTCCGTGGAATGAATCTTAGTTTCAGTGTTCTAACTGTGAAAAGAAGAATCTGAAGATCTAACATGACATCGGCAAAGACAGCGTATCAATCCATAGATAGCTACTAGGATGGTGTGGTGTCCTGAAGCTCAGTTCAGTAAGACAATCAATCGGGATAGACGGGGCATTGCCCTGACTTGGGGAAAGAGCTCCAGAAGAAGTTAGCCGTAGGACATCCGATTAGAAACAAGTAAGAAGAGAACCCTGCTGCCTTTCTAAGGTCTAACCTTTAAAGAATCCTCTTCTACTCTTCTAGAAAAAGAGATTTTTTTAGAAAGATTCTCCATTAGACTGAAACAAGGAGATAAGATGCTAGCCTTAGCGCAGAAGGGAATAACTCCCCCTTAGGCCACTACCGAACAGCAATGAGATTTTCTTTTTATCTGGCATAATGAGATCTAGCCATGAGCAGAAGAAGTCACCCCTCTTTCGCAGGCACCCCATTAACCAAGACCTTGTAGAGAGTAGGACGCAGACTAGCCGCGGAGCTTGAACAAAAACTTCTCCCATCGCATCATTAACCGGTGTAGAAAGATTGTTGGTCATAAGACCAAACCTCTGTCTTCCCTATTAGGCTTTCTACTTTTCGAAACCAAAGCACCCGTCATGGGGCCGACGCCCCCCAGTCCAGAGAATCACTGACAGTTGGGGACTTCCCTCGTAGAGTGAGTAAGGGAACATTCAACCAAAGGGGCAATACTGGGTGCGTGTTATCTGAAGGTCAGAAAGGTTCGCACGAGGGTTTACAGCTAGGACGAAGGACTGCAAGCCTTATTTAGTTGCTTTCGGATCTTCCTAAGGGCAAGTACGAGAGATCTTTCTATTATAGGAAAAGATCATCAGAGTAATTAGCAAGGGCTTTAGCCGGGAGTCGTGAATTACGGGAATAGATCCGCGAAGTCCATCGTCTATTCCCAAGCCGAAGAAAAAGAAAGGAGAAATCACGAAAGAAAGAGGGTAGAGCTCGGCAGAGGGTTCGAGAATAGGATCGAATGTATAAAGATCTTTTCTTTCGAGGGGCTTCCCTTTCATTACTTCTTTCACGACGAGGGAAGAAGGGCCATTACACTAAGGGAGTCGAGCAAGCGGAAAGTAGCTGCTGCATTACATGGAAAGAGCATTTAATGAGAGAAGAGAGGTCTAACCCCCGGAAATATCTATATCTCTATTTTTGAAAGCTTCCGAACTTTCACTCCTGGGCTAGCAGATCAGAAGTACGGACTTCAACCTCGCAGGGGCCCCATTTCGCCTTACCAACCCCAGAGAACCAGGGACAGAGGATTCTTAGGGAATCTGCCGAACAGTTCGGGCTCGTTCTGACTTCCGACCTTAAAACAAATGAAGAAAGAGTTAACGAAGAGAGAGCTCCGAGAGAGATGGGACCGGTTATATAATAGGGAACCCCGAAGAGCTAACCCAAGAAAGGGAAATGAACGAGCACTAATAGCCGCTCGAGATCCCGAAAGAGAGACTGAGGGAAGAAAGCGTAATAGCTCACTGGTCTAGCTCCATGGCACCGAAAATATATCAGGGCATTTTGTAGGAATTCAATCAGATGTTCGGTACTTAGAGGGTCACCCCTGACTCCATTACCTCCAGATTATAACGTCATCATAGTAGTAAATAAGATGCGTTACCATAACAAAAGGGACGAATCCGAAAGGTAAATATACAAGTAACGGTCCAGGGCCAGAAAGTCCATTGGACACGAGACGAGTTGGCATGGACCCGTCGAGTTCTGGAACTTAAGTCTTACCGTGAGGGTTCCCCCTATCTCTTAAAGACTTCTCAAAAACAAAGTTTCCCTTATGCGTTCTTGATTAGTATTCAGGAAGCCGATCTATCTCAGCAATTTGATAGACATGGCCAGACCTCTCGCTTTCAAAGCGATAAGTGTCACTGCAACGCCATTCTGTGATCTTATAGTTGAGAGATAAGAATGGGATAAGCTCCTTACTTCCCCCTTTTCAGTTCATAGGCAGTAAGAAAGTACCAGGGCGACTCCGGTTTCAGCTTGAATCCTCGGAGTTTCTACCAAACCAAAGAACGCCGTGATTCTAATCGGTCTTTGTCTTTCGCTTCGCCGTCCTTCTCCCCTTTCCTTATAAAGTGCAGGTCGACCTGGTCCATGCTCCCCTAACTGCAGCCCTCTCTCAGAGCTTAGACAGTGGTCACTATATCTCTCTCTAGAGAAATCTCTCGGCGCACGATAGAATTTCCTTAGGGAATGCTAACGTAAGCCGACTTTCCCTTTTCACGTCATTTTCTTTTTACCTTTCCTAGGCAATCTCTTTGATCGATCGGGCTATCGTACGCCGCTTATACCCTCCCCTCCGCCATGGAGGAGGTGGGAGATCCTCCAGTTCAGGCCAACTTTTCAGGGGAAACCAATCAATCTGATCGGAGCAGCAAAAAGGTCCGGTTAATGGAGACTGCTGAACCTAAATCTAGCGACGTTGTTATGGAAGAGGGGGTTTCGCCGGCTCAACCGCACCCTAGCCCTAATCCTTTCAGTAAGGGTACGCTTCCTCAACCGAATTCATACAGAGACAAACTTCTGGGTGTCACTGATCCAGTTAGTGATCAGGATGAATCTGACGATGAGGATTCTGAGGAAGAGGATGAATCCATCTTCGAAGAAAGAGCAGTGGTACACGATTGGCCTGGGACTGGGACTGACTTTGCTTTACCTGGAACTTGTTCAGCAACCCCTGCTTATTCTGCTTGCTTTGATGCTGCTGGCTTAGATAATGGCTCTGCCTCCAATACCTTTGCTCCGGCTGCTACTAGGTCTCGATCCGTTGTTGGCGGTGCTGCTTGCTCTCTATCTCCTAAAGGATTTGCTACTCGGTCATAAACTGCATCATAACTGGGTAGGAATAGACCATAGAAGAGCAGGAATACGCATCATCATGGGATAACAGAGATAGGCGCTATGTATCTCGACCTGTAAGGGATGCTTGCTCGGATGCTTCATTTGCTTCGGGATAAACGAAGTAGACTATCTGACCTTTTGCTCAGTAAACGGAATCCGCCCTAGGTGCCTTTCTCCTTGTTGCTTCTACTATCTTGACCGCTGCTTTAGGTGGTTCTGCAACTTAAGCACCTGGCACTGGAACTTCCAAATCAATTGGGTGAAACTTTCGACTTTGCTCCCTATACTGCGGATCCAACTCGGTAAGCTGGACTGCAATTGGATCCGCTTAAAGCGGGGTCATTTATTTACAGGTCCTGGCTATGCTGTTACCTTTGCAACTTCCCCTGCAACCGGTACATTTCTTGTGAAAGGTAAACAACTTAACCCACCACCAACTATGCTGCCTCTGTCCCAACCTTTGTGGGTTCTGCATCTGGCTTTGCCAATACCTTTGCTCTTGATGCAGCGGGGTCAACTGCCTTTTCAACGGATGCTTCAGGTGGAAACTGGTTTTACTCGGAAAACAGGATCGACTACTTTGGCAAAGCATGGCATTTTTATGGGAACAGAGCTAGTCTCCGGTACTCAAATTGATTCAGATGCTGGTTCGCGGTCAACGTCCACTGAATCAACTAGCTTTGCACTTGGAGGATATGATATTGGCTATGATCCTGGGATTGGAAGGAATACCTCCGTTCTTCCCTACCCCAATTTCGAATGGTAGTGATGGAACCTCGATACCTATTTTCTTTAGTATTTACTTGTAATAATGACACTTCTGGGAACACAAGTTGATATATGGCACATCCAATTTCATTTCGAAAAGCGAGACCCAGATCTGTACCTAGTCCCAGATCCTCCAGCACCACCAGCAACAGCAAATAAGCTACCACCTGATCTTGACCCAGCAACAGAAGTAATGGTTGAAGAACCTCGTCTCACATCTCTTCCTGGCCAAGGTGGGAAAAGCACAACTCCGTCCAGTATCTTTCCCTGTTCTGATATAGCCTAATATCCCCAGTAGAAGTGTGGATGGACCGGCGTGGATAGGGGGAAGCCTGTCCCACCATCATAAAGTCCAATTCCTTTCCAGTGCCAGCATTCCTTTGTACGCATATCTAGGCGCAGTTCAAGTAGATGACTTTGTTGATCCGGGACCAGAGCCTGTTGACTAAGTAGCAGATAGACCCTCGGAGGGGACGCCCTCATCAGAGTCAGCAGAGAGAGCAGGGGCAGGAAGATAACAAGCTCCATAGCCGGTTGTTAACTTAATAGCATGATGGGCATAGACAGTACCATAGGTTGGTTCCAGATCGAGCTATTAAAGCACCACTACCAGTAGCAGTAGAAGAGGAAGCATCAACGGAGAACGCAAGGAAGAACTCATTAGTGACCGTTGAAGCACCAATTAAATAAACAAAAGCAGAGGTAAGGGAAGGACAGTTGAGCCTTTGCCCGATACAGGAGATAGAAGACTATTCGAAATTCAGAAGAACTACCCTTACTCAATAGGGGAGCCCATTTCCTTGAAAGGCAGCTGGAAAAAGCCCGGGCACGTTTAAGGAAAGTGGAATTGGAGTATTGGACTGCTCAGGGTCTTAGCCACTTAGCCAGTGCGGTTGGCAAACCGTTGTATACAGATAGCATGACGGCATCGAGACGGAGAATTAGCTACGCTAGAGTTTGTGTTGAGGTGGATGCGGCGAAGAACTTGATCAAAGAGTTTGATTTGCTTGCAGAAAACGGGAAATGGATGACGTGTTGAGTATGACTGGATCCCTTCCATCTGCAGCTCTTGTAAAGTTTTCGGGCAGGCTGCTGAAGAGTGCCCGAAGTTGAGTAAACAATCTGATCCAGCTCCTCCCGAGAAAAGTGCCAAGGCTGGCCAAGAAGGGTAAGGATTCGTAGGAAAGGTAAGGTGCCCTTCTATAATAGGGGGTGATGGTGAAGCTAATAAGGAGGATTTGGGAGCAAAGTCCCCGAAAGGGCAGCTCAAAAGTAACAAGGTTTTGAAAGAAAGGCATATGTGGTAGTTTATGTAGTTACCAAAATAAAGTCGTTCTAAAATGTTGGGTTGGATAACCCTATTAGTTGTTGTGGGTCAATGATGCTCGAGCATGTACTTGTTTTGAGTTCCTATTTATTTCTCGTTTTTATGGATTGATCACAGGCGGTTAGAGCAGGCCTTTACTAGATATGGCAAGCCATAGATCTAGCTGCTGAATAGATGCAGCGGTTATTATGGAGTTGGATTAGAGCGGTCAGGCCTTACTCCATTCGCTTTTCTCGATATAATAGGTTTAAGAATTCCTATCTTGATATAACCATAAAAAAAGGAGCTATTTCCCTCAGGTATTCCATTCCCGAAAGACCCGGGCAACCATCCAGCTCTCAAAAGAACAAAGACAACCTCATATTTCAGTAAAAGGTTCAGCTAGGTCTAGTCTATACTAAACAAGACGAACACGCCTTTTTCTTTATGTTGAGCAAACCGGTTAGCTACAAGGGCTTCCTCGGCACGGAAAGCATCGAGGATGTAGGACTTGCTACGAGTAGTTGCAGTGGGCATGAAGCAGAACATCGAAAGGGACTGAATGAAGTGCCAAAGAGCCTGGGGTACGGTGCGAGACCTACCTGTTGTCAGCCAATTAGAGTCCAACAAACACTGCTATACTATACTGCGACGTGGCTTCATACGGGAAGAAAAAAGAAGGGTAAGAACAGTGAAGCGAGGTGACTTCCTTACTTGTTATACCGCTCGTGACCAATACCCCCATAGGTTAGGGTCACTTCACTCACTTGAGAGTAGGTTAACAACAAAGGGAAGTTTCAGTCGTCAAGCAGGAGAAGGTTTGTTTGCTAAACAGCAAATTCGCCGTTCCCTGCTGCTGTTCACCATTACCCTTCCCGGTGGTGAACAGAGCTGGTGGTAGCCCTCGTCCCTCGACCTTCATTCCCATCCTGCCAAGCTGAGGCTGCCAGTGCATTGTATCTAACCACACTGTGGCAAATCGATACAAGTAGCTAAACAGCTTGCTATACCATACAAAGGCATCTCCGGCCGAACGGTTAGGCAAGACTACGGCGCCTGGGTAAACATCCAGTTTACCAAACAAGACGTCGAGAGTGTCACAACACCATTCCCCTCCTGCAGCCAAAGTGATAGCGGCTGTAGCATCCACTGGTAATGTGTGTGAAAAGGGTAAGCTTTCTATGTGGATAGGACGTATCAACACCTTTTGCATATTTGAAATGAAAAGACAAAAGATAAGAATAATATTGTGTTGGGTCCTGAGGACCAGGATGGCCGAAGATCAAAACCTAAATGTGCTAGGGGTTCATCATCAAAGCCAGGGCAATAACGATGAAGGAATTTTAGCGCTGATGTAGCTAACAGCCACCTTCATAGTCGATTCATTAGGGGCGTCACCTTCTACCCAACTAGTGGAAGTATCCACCGTTTTATTTTTCTGTTAAGCCTCACTGCTATGGGACTTCCTAAAGAAAACTGCAATCGGAGTTTATCAACCACTCACAAGACCACCGAGATCTTCGACTTAGCTCCAAAAGGTAATCCACCCGGCCCTTCCCCAACCTATACAAGACAAGGAGAGCGGAAGATAACGAAAGGGAGACAAAATCCTAACTAAATCATAAGACAAGAACCTCCGTCTATATCATAACACAAGCTACCCATTCCATCGTCGAGTCGATCCGCTTCGTTCTTATCTATGGATAAGGCAAGAGAGAACTTATGACCTCGCGGATGGAGAGGGATTCGAACCCCCGGTATTCCTATCAATACTTCGGTTTTCAAGACCGACTCTTTCAACCGCTCAGACATCCATCCCCTTCGCGCTTCGCCCGCCCTATCTATCTGCGCGCTGGCAGGTAGGGGCAACTCTATGTGATTCGCTACGCTTGCTTGCGCCTATCGGCGCATTCTATTTATTGCCTGCCGGTTATCGATTTCTCTTTTCCGGTAGTACGAATCGCTACGCTTCGCTTCTTTCTATATGATAATATGCACCTTGGTTGCTGCGCTCCCTGCGGATAATAGCAAGAGAGTGAAGAACGAATGATCCTTCAAACAAAAAGAGTGATTGAGTCCGACTCAAGCGAGTGAGTGAAAGGCGTGGCAAGAGAGCGAGTTCGACTCGCGAACGATCAGCAAGTGAAGGACCGATCCTTTTGCGCCAATACTGTTGCGAGACTGGTACTTGGCGGCTCACGAGCAACATATAGACTAAGGTTGCCTCCCTTGGTTACTGGTAACAGGATATTTCACGTCACTTTGCAGTCCTGTCTGGCGTCGGTTTTTAGGTTCCTCAATCGGTTTATGGAGTGAAATAGATTGGTGCCAAAATGCAGGAAGGAATTTGTCATGTTTGGATACAGCTCTCCCTAGTCAAATGGCTTTGCGTACACCTACCAGCTATGTGTTGATGAATCTTCTCTCTCCTTCTTTCGAGCCTAGGCTTCTGTTGGATATCGCAACGTTTAGATGTCCATCTTTTTCCTTAAACCATAGGGTTTTCCCTCGAATAAGTGGAAATACATTGGAAATAGATACACCACCGCCTGTAACAGGATGGCGAGTTGTCCTCCTTTTAGCAAAATTTCCCCTTCAAACATGAGTAGGATACTTCTAGTTGAGAAAGTCGTTGAGTTCTAATAAGTTGTAGTCTATTGAGTTAAAGCTGCAGTCGTTGACTTGTAAGCCGTAGTCTTCGATTCTTGCCTTGGCAGAGTAGATTACTTCCCTTGCTGAATAGAAGAGGAAGCTTCTGCCCCTCTCCCTTCTTTTGAGTCTACGCGCTTCTGCTTAGTATGTCGTTTATATGCTCCTTAAGCCAGAGGCCTTTTCAACTCGGAAGCATTTAGCCTTTCCAATAGGGCTAGACTCATCGCCGAGAATCTGCGCCTCGGATCATCATCCGATTATCATTGCTAACGAGTTTGATTATGTTTATCGTATCGAGGATAGCATAGGATTTCTTATTTTTACCTCTAGATGAACACCTTAGAATAGATTTTCTTTTTACCCAGAGAGTGAGTAGGCTCAAGCTAAGATTCTGGTTCACTTCTTTTTCGCCACCTCCCTGTCAGCTAACAATTTCCTTTCACCACTGCTAAAAGCTAACCAGCAGTCATCTCAGTCATTGACACCTAAAGAAAGCTATTTCTGACCGTACCCGAGATAGATCCGTATCAGTAGTCGTATCTTTTCGAAAGCGAACAATCAGTCGAAACTACTAAGACAGTATGGTCTTTTTGAGCGCATCTTTATCATATCGATAAAGCGAGAAGTTTCGCTTCGCTCCTTTTCTTGTTGGACCGAGAAAGCAGATAAAAGTTGTACCTTACTCTCGGCCAACCCTTCTGTTGACAATCAAACAATCTTTCCGGCAGTCGTTTCTCATAACTAAAGTATTACCGCTTCTCTGATCTCTGCCGTTAGTGCTAGGCAGGAGTCTCCTCTGATCACCCTCCTAAAGACAGAGAATAAGCACCTTGAGCAAGAAGTCAGCTCACCAGCGTAGTAAGATAAGAGAGGAAGGTAGCTCTATACTCGCCCCCCCGAACAATCTACGCCAAAAAAACCCTGCTAAAAAGTATTAGACGGAGCGCCTTTAGCCATCAATTCCCGAGCTCTACACATTTACGTCAACTTCTGTGCTTCACTTAACACTCTCGAGAGCTGGGTTCTATAATTCCGCTTTCTCGGGTGCTCAGTGAATCCTAGGAATTTTCTAATCAGACCTGTATTTCGAGAAAGTCAGCAGGAGTCCTAAGATAGAGACTTGCGCTGGACCAACACTTTCTCTCTCATTCTCTTTTCAATATTTCTACTGGGATCTTGATCTACGTGTGATATTTCGCGGTACTTGATTCATTCTTTATGAATCTTTTGGTGCCCCCACCGCCGGGGAAAGTTGAGAGACGGATAGTCTAATAAGAATAAGATTCTAAACAGACAATTTTCTTAGTTTACTATTATTCGTATTCGGAAGCCCCAGAGTCAAGATTTTTGCTTTTTTAAAGGGTGGACCAACTAAGCATAAGCAAGGGCCTTAAACCACTATTTTGAATTCTCCGTGAAGAGAACCCTGTCCTATCACCTTTATCAAATTCCTAGCTCTCTTCCTTAGTGAGTAAAGAAGTAGAAAATATTAACATGAAGCATTAAGGAATGAGAGTCCGAAAGCAAAGACACGACTGAAAAGTCCGTCGGATATCATTGAGAAATCGGGTTTCCTATACATTCGATCAAGGTTGTCACTGCGAAGCGGAAGAAGCGGGGTAGAGCGGCTTGGCAGCTCTACAGAATAAGGTAGTACAGGTTCTCATCCTGTCCCTTTTTAGGCTAAGAGTGATTCAAGGGAGTCTACTTGAGGTTCCTGCATACATATATTATATATCATTACATTAGTTCTTGCTTGCCAATGTGGTGAAAGGAAATATCATGATTCGGTCGACGGTCTCGTCATTCACGCAATTCCCCCGTCCATCAATAGAGGGAAGAGCCTTGACTTTAGGTTAGGCGTAAAGGCCCTCCGAAGAGGGTTTTTTAGAGTGAGAAATGCACCTGTCGGATATGAAGTCCCTCAAACTCGCAAGCTGCGACGATGATAGGAATTGGAATGGGAAGGAACGTACTAGCTAACTAAGCCAGCCAAGCAAGTCTCCCCTTGAAGGGGAACAAAGCAGGGGCGAAGCCGCGCATTTACCTTAGTATAATACTCCTAACCCTGTTTTAGGATTAGTACTGAACGAACATTAACTTAACCTAAGGAAGGAAGCCGATATCCCCTTTCATGGTAAGAAGACTGTGATTGGTTGATTTATTGGAAACTAGTAGCTAACTAAACAAGCCAACTCGGTGATTGGGCCAGGGTATGGAATGAATAAAACTTCCTCCGTAACCAAGCTCGTGCTTTGAAGTACCCTTTCTTTCTTTAAGTAAGGAGTAAAGGGGGACATACTACTGTATTTCAGTATATGAATCACTGACTTGTAATTATGAACGCGAGTTGGAGGCATTGATGTTCCTCCACCTTATCTTCATCGAAAAGTTCTCTTTCAAAGCCTAAACCTGGCCGAGCAATAGCCTTCCCTGAATCCTCAGCAGTTGTGCGCCTAAGACGAAAAGAGAAAGAAAACTTTTAAAAGTACCAAAAAACTCCTCATCGGAGGCTTCGTCGGTGTACTCTGGGACCCTTCTCATCTGAGAGGGATTCTCAACGCTCTGCCTCTTCATCTCCTGCCCATGTGCTACAGTGCTTGGTTCGTGCCACATAGGTCTTTGTTGGTCGGTCTTCGTCAGTTGCTTTCCTCTTGCGATTGAACGAGATTGGTGTTTGTTGCTCGATCGCTTTTCCTAGCCTATATCGACTTTCTTACTTTCTTTTACAACCTCCACACGTGAGATGCTTGAAACTACAGAAGTTGCTACAGGGAAAATGTCAAGAGAATCGATATTCCACTCTTGTCTTGGACGGCTGCAGGTCACTAAATCAACAACATCGGCAGACCGGGGCGCTGAGGTAATGAAAAGGCCGAAGGACTAGCTGAACGAATGAGGTTCGGGGTTGGCTTGTTGACTGGCCTAAAATGCCTAAACTGAAGTCATGTCAATCAACCGAAGAACTGGGGATTCCGGATAGAGAAAAGGTGGGTTCTTCCGCAGCTTGTTCTAAGACGTTTTATGGCTAGTTCTTCCTACTCTTAAGGGGGGACCAATTGAAATGCCTGAAAGTAGAAATCTCGTTAAAAAAGGCAGATAATAAATTCTTGAAAGCCACAGGTCGAAGTTGACGATTCCAATCAGCTAAACGGGTCATGATCTCCAACATCCGGGCAAGCAGCAAGCAAACTCAATCCCCAAGCCATCGACAAAGTCAAGGAGAGGCCCTTAAACAAAGGGTAGGCTCTTTCGAATGACCCTCGCCAGCGATGACATAAAGAGAAGTGTTGATTAGAGCCGGTACTACTCGGTAGCAGGACATTTTATTCAACAACGGATTGTGTAACAAAGAAGAGGTACCAGAAGAGGTTGTTATTGGGCTTGGCCCTTTCTCATAATAGGCTAGCGCGGATCGCTTCCACAACAACTGATACTGAAGTCCACGCAAAATGAGATACCTCAGTTGACGAAAAGAGGGTTGGAAACTGATCCTAGTAAAAAAAAATGTGTAATTGGCAAGAGTCGGCTTGAATTAAAGCTCGCAACTACTCATTCTCGTAAGTACCTATTCTTTAGTCTACGGAAGGAGCCTTGACTTCACTCTTTTGTCTCAGTGAAGGCGGAAGAGAAGAGTGAGGGAGACAACATCTAAATCAAAATTCCGTTCCGAGGGGAAGAGTTACGCCTTCGGATCGAAGCCGCTGACAGCGCCTTCACCACTACCAACCACTACATTAGTTATACCATTCCCCAATTGGTTATATGCTGTCTTCTTATATCGTAATAAGTAGCTTTGGTTGTGAGGAAAGAAAGAGGTCATTGCCCTACATGCTCTTGCCTATATCATTATCTCACTAAACCAGAAAGAGATTGGGGTTCCGCAGTGCCGATACTCTACATATTCTTCCTAGCCCCTTCTGCTGTCTCTACTATTCCGCTTATCCTGACGCTGAGAAGCTGTCTTCTTAAGGCATACCCGCCTACCTCCATCATATTATTCTGCAATAGTTCTCCTTCAAGATGCTCTGCTTGGATGAGCTGTGAGAACGTCTGGAAGTTAAGATTCACCAAGTGTACGCGATACTTGATGGCCCTCCCCTGCTTCTTATGCTCCACCTTGTAGGCATTCCTTGTTTATCTTACTAGCTAACCGAGGAACTGCGGGTCTTGATCGATCAAAACGTATTCCTATCTACCTCTCGATCTTTTATCTAAGCCTGTACCCGAGTATGACTATCTAACTGAACCTTTTCAATGCATTGTACCGGGCACTACGGTGAGACGTGAAAAGACCCGATCCCCCTGCGCATCTTTCACACAGCCAGCCTATTTCTTTCTATTCAAAAAGGATCGACGAAGGGCGATATACGCGCGCATCTAAGGCGCGTTGAGAAAGCTTTTTAAAGAATGAAAGTACTCACTCCTCTACATTCAACACAGTTAGGAGCGACATCAATTACCTAATTCCCAGGGTGGCGGGCCTCCGCTTTTCTTTTCATTAATGGGTACTTATGCCGCGGGTGAAACTACTGGCTCTGGCTCCGTATATGGATCAATTGAAATGGGTTCCGCCTATACCCCTGCTACTGATGCTGCTGAGCCAACGGGGTCTAAGGCTATGAATTTCAGGAAGGGATCCGGGGCGAGGTACTACCACCCCTGCTTCTGCTGGATCAACTGTATAAAGTTCAATGAGATCTGCTGCTATTGAAAGGGAGCTTGGGAGAACCAGGTACCTCAGTCGATAAGAAAGATTCCCTATGGTCGATCTATATAAATAACCCCCAACCTATACTATAGATAGGGGCTAACGCGCCCCTGTATGAGAGTCAGTACTAATCTATAAAATCTTTTCTTGTTGGATTATGCCCTATCTGCATCTATCATGCGACAACAATTAGACCTATTAGCGTCTTCCTATGAGCGGAAGTGTTCAATATTCCAATATGGAAATGGTAGCCACTCTCTTTATGCTCTTCCTTGGCTAACACGAAAGACTTGCAGTCAAAGAGGCTTAATACTCTCCTTACTATTTCCTCCAATCGTACTGAACACATATCCGGTAGTTGATCGTCGTGTGTCATGATCACCAGCATGGTCAGCATCGCAGTAACCAACCACCTTACATGCTTCACCTTTGTTGTACAAGAGACCGAAGTCAATTGTACCCTTCACATACCGTAGTATTCGGCGTACCGCTTCCAGGTGAGGCTTCTTTGGCTTTTGCATAAACCGGCTAACTATACCAACTGCAAATGTGATATCAGGCCGTGTGAGTGTAAGGTAGATCAGACTACCTACTAGCTGTCGATACATAGTAGCATCCTCCTAGTGTTTTCCTTCTTCTGAATACACCCTGGCATTAGCCTCCATCGGAGTAGAAATTGGCTTACATTCGAGCATCCCGCATCTCTTTAGTAGATCTCTAGCATACTTCTGCTGGCAGAGGAATAGACCTTCCTTGCATCTTTCAACCTCTAGGCCAAGAAAGTGCTTCAGTTCTCCAAGTTCTTTCATTTGAAACCGCACAGACAAGTTCTCTCTTGTCCTTTGGATCTCACCGTCATCATCTCCGGTGATGATCAAATCATCCACATAGACCTTCCGGTGTTCTCAAAGGGCTTTGCCTTAGGGCGCGGGCCGCTGATCGAGAAAGAAGCTAAATATCTTTCTTTACTGCTCTTTCCGGGGTTGTTTTCTTGAAATAAACAAGGGCATTTAAGTGCAGCGGCATCGGAATAGATGGATTAATTCCCGTAAGCTCCATTGAGGGATTTCTTACAGCAGTAGCAGCTCCATTGATTGACTTTAGTCCCGGGAGCTACATAAATAGGTATTCCTGGTTGCGAAAGAAAGAGATCGATTTCCTGTATTACAGCTATACGCTATAGCAGCTAAATATCTTACAACATTCCTGGGGGTGTTCTTTCAATAAAGAGGGAAGGGGAGATCTCTACAGGACAAGGGGGAGAAGTGGCATCTGTTGTTGGCTAGTAAGAAAGAGAATCTTACCAGCTCCTTAAGGTGTAGCTAAGCGAAGAGCTTTTGATGTGTCTTGAGTTTCTTACCGAGAAGTTGAGACCAAGCCCTGAAAGGGGCTATCCATGTTTAGGAATACACGTATCTCATTCCAGCTTCTGGTCTTCAATCGAGTAGGTGATTTTGGATTCTCTTCAATCACAGCCACTTCATTCTTTTGGTATGGGCTTTGGACGGTTAGGACATTGCAACCTTACCTTAGCCTTTCTACCTTAACGCTTCGATTCGAGACTGATTCTTTCGCTACATAGAAGTGTTGATTGGCTCTATCTACCCTGAAAGTTCAGAGTCCGATAAGGTCACGAATAAAAGATAGGAAAGAGAAGGCAATGAAATTGTTGAGGACGAGTAGGTAAAGAAAGCAAAGGTAATGTCAATGAAAGAGGTTGAGTCGCCAGACGAGAGCTTCCCATCGACGAGAGTGGAAGCAAGAGCTGACCATGGACGATAGACGAATCACCATAGGGTAGGGGCTATCCGGAACTCCTGATTCGGTCTTGGAGACGAGGGGATTGAATTCATAAGAACTACGTAAAAACTTGATTCGCTAATGCGATACGTAGGACACCGAGTTTTAGAAAGTCAAAGGATGGCCCGGTTCAGTTACTAGTTCAGTTTGATTCAGGTTAGCCTAAAGCCTTTCTTAGGGCTCAGGAATGACGCTAAATCCCTCGTGAGACTCTAGTTCCGGTCAATCTCCTCCGGAGTCTTCATCACCGCTGCTTTGGTCTTCGATGGCTATGCTCCCGATCGAATCAGGGGTCGGATAACCGAAATAAGGGTTCCATCCTCTTTTCAAGTCAATCTTCGGTCGGCCTTCTTTTTCATAAAAAAAGCAGTCGGCCCCGTCCGTCCGACGCTCAGTCAATTTGAGAGAGTTTCCAATCCCTGACGGTACGGAATTCAACCTAAGTAGGTGCGAAAGTGATCGAGATGGGATCATGATTTGATTGAAGATGCGTAAGTAAGAGGAGATGGGAAGGTTGACGGGTCAGATATCGAGGGACTAGAAAAGAGATACAGGATGGAGGGTTCGAGCGCCATTTACTTAGCCATTGACGAGCCAATTGGTTGTTTACTGGTTCCGGTGCTTGGTTGTAAGAGTGCGGAGCTAAGGGAGAAAGAACCAGCGTTTACTGAAGCACTGGCTACCTTAGGAACTCAAGGGAGTCTTAGAAAGCTTCGGAGCCAGGATGGCTACACTTGCAGTTAGATCACAGGGTGAAGCTGGAAGCAACGGATCGGAAAGAAAGACGTAGAATGATCAACCGATCACATGAATCTTGGCTGGGATTTAACTGATTGAACCCACCTGCCGGAGACAAGCGATTGAGAGAAGGACGGTAGCTCACCAAGTCGATATTCAAACCCCTACCTAAGACTGCACTTCCCATGTTTCCATCTCCATCACCATTCTCCCCCGGGGCTTATTAATTAGGTTAAGGAAAAAATGAAGCGACCCCATGAAAGAAAAGATTCAAGGATACATCGAGTCTCTTGGATTTCACGTCATAGCATCTATACCCGGACTGAGCATATCCAAGAAAGACCGAAGTGGTTGCCTTGGGGACAATTTTTCTCTTAACTGCGCAGGAATATGAACAAAACACGTGCATCCAAACACTCGAAAATTCCTATAGTACTGCCCCAGTAAGAAGTTCGTGAGGTGCCGCTGCAGCTTCTTCCCTCTCTCTTCCCCCCAAAGGAGAGAGATGTTCCGTCCCTTCTTTATGCACATCCATATACATAGCCAGACACAAAAGTGTACAATCCGGTCAAAATCTGTGGTTCTTTAAATTCATTCACTGTAGGTTCTCTTACTTGCTCTAGTGGCTAGCAAACGCCAACCGAGAGGGGAGAACGAATGGCTCAGGAATCGACCGGTTCCGAGCAGACTCGTGGAGCTGCAGCTTGGATTATCGTAGAATAAGAGGAGCCGTCTTAGGAAATGACAACACTTAAAAGACAGATGCCGCCGCTGCGAGGGGGGAGCAACTTGTCTGGTCTTGCGGTGCACTCATTCCCGTTACGAGAATGAAATGACGCCCCAGCTCGACTCGAGACCAAGACTCCTTACAACTCGCACCAATAGCGGCACTGAGCGGCCGGAGATTGATTGAAAAGGCAGCCCAGCCGCCCCTCCCCCTGACGCCGCCTACCTACTCGTGCTCGTAGCTCGATCGGAGGTCAAGACTGTGGTCCGGCGGAAAAACAGAAGTCGTCCGTATCAAGTGATACGTGAATTGCTCAGTAGTGCTTCGCCACTACCGTAGCTGGCGGAAATAGCTTAATGGTAGAGCATAGCCTTGCCAAGGCTGAGGTTGAGGGTTCAAGTCCCTCCTTCCGCTCCTGGCTTCGTCGTTTAGTGGTAACGAGTGGAGTGCATAAGCCCCTGACGAGAGAGGGGCGAGCAGCAAGCAGCCCCTTGTATAGGGTTCCAAACCTATCTTCCTAATAATAAGAAAGGGGCAAGCCAAAACCTACTCCTAACAAGTTGCTAGCTTTTCATCAGCCGTTGCGCGCTAGCGCCTTACTAGAAAAGGGGCTTCTAGTTGTAGCGCGCAGTGTACTAGTGAAGAGGAAAAGCGAATTGAGATTATCTTACTAATGACGGATGGAGATTGAGGATAGAACATGTTCGGTGCCTCGCCCTTGTCTCCTTCGCCGGAGACTTCAAATGATGGGAATCCTCTCGATAAAGAAGAGGCATAGACTCTTAGTTTCTTTGTCTTATTAGCGCAGGTGGATGAAAGCCGCTGAACTTAAGACTCGAGTTGAGAAAGAGGGCTAAGCCCCCGTAAGGGCTTTCAGGGACTGGGGAAGACGGGTGGATTATAGAGCTAGGGGCAAATGCAAATCGAAGGTTTGTCCATTGGGATTGGGCATGGACGAGCCTCGACTGGGCCAGCATTGATGAAAAAATGACAAAAGAAAAACTTCTCCCATCGCATCATTAACCGGTGTAGGATTAAAGATCAGGTCCAGGATTCGAGTCAAATCGACCTTCCCTCTCATCTCAGGGTGAGGCAAGGAATACAATCAGATGTTCGTTGTTCAATATCTCGACTGCTCAAGAAGTTGGACTAGCTGCTCCTCCGACCCGGAGTGGATTCTAGGGGAAGGGCGGAGCCTCACTTTTCAGTAGGAAGGTGTTCGTTGCTGGGACGGGTTCAAACTGGACTGAAGGGAGGAGGAATTTCATACTCCGATCTTCCTGGCGATTCATCACTGGCTAGGGCTTTCGAATCAAAACATGGGCATCTGCAACTAAGAGGGAGCAGTAGATCGTCGATTGAAGAGCCAGGTCAGTAAACTTCTATTTGGACTTCTATTGATTATTGATTCGACTAGAGGGACTCCTAGCAGCAAACTTGTATGAAGGGCCCCCATAGAGACGTAGGAGATGAGGAGCCGTCAGCCGGATCGACCAACAAATGATAGGCCAGAGGGGTGGGCTCATTCTACATAATCAGTGATCCCTGGGCCTACCTAACACAAACACAGATGTCCCTGAAATAGGGGATTGGCTGATCGGAAAGCTCAGGCAGGAGTAGGACATTCCATACAAATCTTTCTGATCCGCTAGCAGGTGGTCCTCTCAAATCCCATTTTTTCATCGACAGGTAGGGTGAATTCTAAGGTTCCTTATTCCGGTTGTAAAGCGGAAGAATAGGGAGAATGGGCACAGCCCCACCAGCAGCCCGCGTTTCCGACCCGAAAGGAATTGAAAATGAAAGAAGAATCTGTGTGCACTATCTATGGAGTGGAGTGACTATCCTTAATATCCTCTTCCCTATCTCCCCCCCTCCCGCTTTTTTTCTTTCTCGCCGGCAGGAGAATCCATTTCTTTTCTTGTATTGTTTATTATGATTGATCTGCAGTTCAAGGGCACTCTTCAACATCCGAGTTTGAGATGGGATAAGACCCAGACGTAGGTAGAGTCCCGTCGGCCGGTAAGGTCTTTTTTCTATTGATTTTTGACTCCCTTCTCTTCTGGCTTTACCTTTAAATAAGGGGTTCTTCTCTTTCCCCCCGAGGGAAAGCCCTTTCCAGATGGAGTAGTGCATCTCTGTCTTGAAAGCCCGCCCTAAAGATAGGAGTTCTTATCTCTACTGCCTATCCAACCCGAAGACTCTTATTCGTGGTGGAGTGCTTCGAGTAGGATCCGATCCCATCCCAGCAGTCAAACTCCTTCCTGACCCGGCTCACCTGCCTCTGAAGCTGGAATGCCTTTCTAAAGGAGGCTCCCCGAGGAATCGTTTGAAGTGGGATGTGGAATGTGATTGGTGATGGATGGTGGTTATGAAATCGGTTCTGCATCAGATGATGAGCCCATGCGAAAACTTTTTCTTTTATTGGCGCCCGATAGGTAGACTATTAGATTGAGTCGAAAGCCTACCAACGCATAAAGGTTCCGATTCGAGCGAGAGCCAAAACGGGGGAGGCGAGAACGATCGAAAGCTCCACAGTTCTGAATAGTGAGAAAGACTTTTCAAAATTCGATCAAATCGCTCGAGAATCTCATCATCTGTTAGGTGGGCCAACCAACCCTTTAACAGGCCGTATGGAGTATAGCCAAGTGGTAAGGCATCGGTTTTTGGTACCGGCATGCAAAGGTTCGAATCCTTTTACTCCAGATTATGAACACCCGATCGGATCTGTCAAGAACGAGCTGACGACTACAGGACAGGGGAAGCGGTGCAGCCCATGAGCCCAGCTTGTAGCAAGCCATTTGACTTGAACCTACTTTCCTAAGAGAGAGAAGAATAGCTTCTTACACGGTCTTGACTTTGCTTTTGCGAGCCCCGAAAGAAGTAGGCCTAGAAAGGGGCTCTAGAGTGAAACTTGCTTTTTCCCATTTTGCTGCTAAGCGCATGAGCATGAAATTCAAAGACGGGGATAAGAGGAAGAATTTCATTGCCTATGAAAGAAGGGAGTCAATTGTGCTTACTCACTCCGCTCCTTGCAAGACTTGATCTTTGCCCCTCTTCTTCTTTCTTTTGGCGCGCAACTCTCCTTCTCGCTGCGCCCCCTTATAGTAAAGGCTTTTTTCTCTGCTTCTTGCTTTTCGCGAGCAGGAAGCGCCAACTTACTATGTTGCTTATTGTTATTTGGAAGGGGGGCCTAGCCCTTTGTCTTCCAAATCATTCATTGCCCGAGAGTACGGCCCGAAAGAGAAAGATAGAAATTGTAAGACTAATAGATGAGGGGCGCAATCGCAAGAGTTGACTTCGGAAGGAAAGACTCTCTCTATGATCTACCAAGCCCCGCACCCGAAAGAGCTACCTTGGTTGGGGATCTCCCCAAAGCCCTACTGCTTGCCTAAGAGAGCAGAGCTCTTTCTCATCCTTAGATGGAATTACCTGCTCTTTCGATACTTGCGGATTACCTTGTTCTATTCTATATCCTCATTCGTCCATCTAGGAGAGCAGCTACTTCTTGACTTTCAACCTACGACCGAAGTCAAGGACTTGACTGGACTGACCGCACTGATTGGATTGCTTTCCTCGTCTAAAAAGCAGAAGGAGGCATTATAGAATCCTACCAAGAACCGGCATTCCTACTTTCACTCGAGCAGCCGATCTTTCAACAGCCGATTTGATAAGAGACAGGGCAGGCTGGCTAGGAGACATCCGACTTGCTTACCGGAACTCCTTCTTTCAAAGAGACTCTTTGTGAACAGACAGGAGAGAGGCTTACCTACTTTCTAAGAAGGACAGACAGGAGGGCATTGCTTACCTGGAATGGAAGACTGAAGCGCTAAGAGCTTTCTTGTTGCCTTGCCTGCGTTAGGAGAGGAGTGAACGGAGGAAAGAAGAGTTGTACCGAAGACTTTATCTTAGCATACAAGACAGAGTTCCCTTAGCCGTGCAGTGAGCGGTACTCCATCCACAGTGCTGTCTACGGATCCTTTCCCGGATTCGGGTTCGTATTAGTCTCCCTAGCGGCTTAGTCACAAGCTCCCTGCCCTATTTTTTTGATAGCTTATAGCAGAAGTAAGGAGTGTGCAAGTCTAGTTGTCACGAGCGAGGACTTCGTCTTTAAATAGAAGAAGCATTATCGAGTGCAGTCCAGCGCTTCGGCTTAGGGGTAATAGCCCTACCCTAAAAGAAGCAGTCAACGGTAGCCGACACCGGTTTAGTTACCATAGCCCTAGTCTTTTAGCGGACTCAAGGTGACTTCTAACCAGGAGTTTCTCAGAGCACACAATAAAGAGTGCCGTTGGCTACTCTGGTTTCGGGGTAATCTCAATAGTCTGATAGCCTATGTCAGGTAGTTACAAGTGAGATAGATGTGTAACTAACCTCTAAAACTAAGCCAAGGCCCGCCGATTGAAGGGTAAGAGACGGTAACCGGTTAGCGAGCGGTGTCGGTAGGCGAAACAGTGCCTTTGTCGGCTTAGAAACAATTCCCTCGATAAGCGCTGGTTAAAGGGCTAAGCTAAGCTCAATTCCCTCGATAAGCGCTATAGAAGAGTGAAGAAGCCTATACGCGATAGGCGAGAGGCTCTACCGCGGGAAGAGCCCAAATGCGCGAGCAAGAGCTTACCATTTTCTTTTTTAAAAGACCAACATGAAGGAAGTCCACCGAAACTATAGAATCATGCTTCGCCTGGCTGCAGCAGCAGACACCCAAGCATCAACTCACCCTTTCGAATAAAGCTGAGCAAACCAAAGCTTATCACTGCTTGCTTCTCAAGTGAAGGATAAGATCTTAGCCTACTCGGCTGGCATGATTGAAGGAGATGCCCCGCCCTAACTCATATCTTCCTTCCTCTGGGACATTGGTGCACTTGCAAAGTACTCCTATCCGCTTGTAGAGAGTCTTTCTCCGACCTTTGAAGTTGAACACTTTCTCAATTGTGAGCTGGAAAGTGAGTCTGAAGCGAGTTGGTATGGTCTAGGGCTTCCGATTTACAGGCTATGAGAAGGCCTTCCAACTCTTTCATAATTGTTCGAAGAAGTGGCCGAAGAAGGACCGGCTGGAGAGTAAGTAGTACTAAAGTCTGTTGGTAGGTAGGGTCAAGTTGTTGAGGGTTCCAAACCTCTATAGTAAGTAAATAAAGCATAGAAAAAGTGCGCTCTATAGCTAGCGGAAATGGAACAGGTTGAGGAGAAGAGCTAGTTCCCTTTTTCACTACGTAAGCCTCGGGATAGTTAACATTTCACGAGAGTGGAAGAGCTTATTTCACACGAAACCAATCCGAAAAGAAAGATATGAAAAAGATCACCTCACTGCACTCGCCCCCACCCATTCTTTGATTGGTGAAGCGGCGAGACTATTCCGTCCATGAAATCAAACTACTTTGTTGTAGATCCAGACGGAAAGACATGCATGCTCAAATTCAACGAAGAAGCTCTGAACATGGTGTCTCACGCCATCACTCACTTTCCTTCATAATTGAACAAAATAGTCAGCCTCAAAGCAATTCTTCGGATTGCCTTCATAGGTAAACTTATTTATCTATACCCAACCCACTGCCCATGCCCTTAGGACGCATGGTCTTAACCACCCACCACCCTCAATCACGAAAACTAGAAGAAATCTAGGATGGCACTCGTTAGATAGCAAAAAAGGTCAATAAAAGCTTCTTATGTGGCATTTGTCCATCAATCCCATTCTATGTCTATGCCATCTTATTTACTATGGATTCAACCTCTCGATGCTCTCCTTGTCCTTCCGGGATGTCGAAAGCTTCAGTCAACACAGTCCTGAGCCCACATCTATCTAATAAGAGTCCTTACCCCGCATTCATCAATATCAATAAAAGTAGCAGGCGTGAAGGTTTAGTATACTCACTTCTAGTTACCGCACAACGTCCTATCTTCATTACCTTGGAACTATGTATTGCAGTTGGCAGATCACAGAAGGAAGTCAATAGCATACTAGAGTAGAGGGTAGGGGGGAAGGAACTGATTTAGCAATACAGCTAAACCACTAATTATCTATAATAGGTGCCTATCTCTTTTCTTTTGTTACAGAATAAAAGAGTAAGGCATGAAAGATCAGAGAAAAAGGAATCCGTCTTAGAAGTTCATAGACGGTTAAATACAGTCCTCGGAGAATAACTAGGAGAGAAAGAACTAGGAAGAAATAACTCTAGCAACAGGGAAAGAGAACTCCTAAGAGTAAGAGCAGCCCTTCGTGTAGGAAGGTGTAGGAGCGAAGACACTCTTGCCCCTTCTTCCACTAGTCTTAGAGCTAGGAACTGGGAAAGAGTAACCGAGATAAGGCATGAATGAAGGAGGTTACTAAGGAATGAAGGAGCCTAGTCTATTTGAGGCGGGATGCCCAAGAATAGAAGTAGCCATATGCCGAAAATCGTCTTCTGTGATGTCAGGGGTCTGCTCACTTGCGACAAGCGGGCATTCTCTGCCATTGATTCTAGCAAAACCGATTCGATGTCAAAGGACAAAGGAAAGGCGACAAAAGCTCTTATTCCAACAAGCCCAGAAAAGAAAGAGGAGAAATTGGCTTAATTCTTACCGATGATATTACCAGTTATTCCGACAACAGCTTATGATATCACCCTCGGGTCACTCCCTAAAGAGTGAAATCCATTCCTTTAGCATAGCAAGGCTACGTGGTCTTCTCTTCCCACAGCTGATTCTATACCAGTCTTCTATCCAACAGCGCTTACTCTTGAACCGGTTACTCTCGTTGCGGTTATTGCATCAAGCACGGGTTACGAAAGCAAGGGCGTTAAGGCTTTCCTTCTCAGATGGGGCCTAAGGACTCTTTTCTCGGTGGTACTAGAATATGCATGTAAGGAGCGCATTCACGAGCACTAGCTTTCCTGGCTTGGGGGAGTCTTGAAGTAAGCTATCCCACTAATGCAATTCGATGCTTCCTGCGTCGAAGGAAAGTATGGTCAATCAGTCGAAGACTCCCTCAAAGCCCCTTCTCAAGACACTCTTTCTTAGTCCCTTTGCCTTCTCCTTTTCGATGCCATCTCTTATTTCCCCTTAGATGTCACTTCCTCTATCAAATCAAAGAGCGGCTATTCACCATCAGGAAAGACAGTAAGCCAAGGAAAGGAAGAACTTCACTTCTAAGCTGGCATAAGGGATTCAAAACCAAAAGCACTAGGAAGAGAATGCAAGTTGGGAAGGATTAACCTGATTGATTGACCTAAGGAAAGCAAGGAACTTCTAACCCTAAGGCTTATGGAATTGATGCTTTCAAGCGCTAGGCCCCTTTTGAAAAAGGAATTGATAGAGGTTGGATCAATAGCAATAGTTCAGATAGCCACGAATGGGATTGATGCATAGGCTGCAAGGAAGGGAATGCGCAATTAGGACCAATAGGCTTCGACGAATACGAATGCCTTTCTTTCGAGAAGATGCTTTGAAGGAGAAGGCAAGCAACTGGCATAGTTAATGTACGAGGAGGATTCTATCCTATTAGAATGAAGCAGGAATCATCCAAAGCATAAAGCCCACACCACATGGATTCCTACGAAAGAGGGTGCATAGCGGGAAGAGATTGTGCACAAAGAATCAAAATGCCATTGATTCAAAAGCTATCCACTTGATATGAAAGATATCCCCGAAGAGGATTGATGCCGAGACTAGATTCGAAACTAGGGAAGGTCGAAGGTGCTTTGATGGAATTACCGATCCCAATTGAATCAATAGATGCGGGATTACCGGTCTTAGGAGGAGCAGTGGGCAAATCCCCTGGCCGGAAGCGAATGGCTTGTTTGCAAGAAGGTTTTTTGGAATTGAATCAGAGCAAAGAAGAGAAATTCAAGTAGCTCTTAGAAAGGTAACTGAATGCGTATCCGGTGTGGCACTTTCAGGAAGAGAAGTGGGATATCGCTAAATTGAGTATACCTCTAGAAATATCAATTCCGATTGAATGGACAGATGTCTGCTTTAAAAAGTCAGTAAGGCACTAGGAGAAAGGGCATGCCCCTAATCGGATTGAGGGACAGACTGCACATTCAGGCACGGAATCAACTGTGATCGAATAAGCTCTTTTGAGGTCTAGAAGCAAGGTACTGATTGGGGAAGGCAGGGAAGTAACTGAACTGACTTAATCCCTTAGGTATTCGAAGAGCAGAAGGCTTACTAAGGAAAGCAAATGACATAGTGAAAGAGTAGGCAGAGAATGCCATGGTTGTTGTTCAAGAATAAGCCGTTGTCAGACTAGCAATTGAATTAACTGCTATTGAATTCCTAACCGCTGCAAAAGACAAGAAGGACGTAACCGGTGTTAAAGTTAGAAGGGTAACTGCTCTCGTAGCCGCTCTTGGGACTGATTCCTTTCCTGGCCTTAATGCCCGAGGAGCAGGGAGTTACTCGTCGAAGAGAAGGGATAATAGTAGTAGGCGGACTAAGAGCAGTTGGAGGAAGGAAGCTAGGGAGATTTAGCATCCTATTATCGCCATATACTCTTTCTGGGAGGTGTGCATGATTCCATGTAGGCAGCTTATAGCCTTCTTTCCTTGTTTTGTTGAACTCATTCACTCCGAAATTCCCTAAAGAACAAGAAAGAGTCAAAAGGCCGAAGAAGAAGGGCTTGTGCACGAATCGCCTCTTGCAAGAATAGGTCTGAGCCTGATGACATTCCTGCTTTCCTTACCATGTCCAATTATAGTTAATCAACTGCAAGGAGGAATTCTGGTGGTATCGTATAATAGAATAGGCTCTTGCCACCTTTCCTGACCTAACTCATCTCAGATGCGGAATTACCAAGGGCCAAAGGGGAAAGGTACGAAAGTAGGCACAGAAGCAACTTACATATATTAAAAAGATGCCCCAGAGATAGCTCTAAAGTCTTCGTGCAAGAGACGATTCATTGAATTCTCTTAGCTCAGACAAGAACGAAATTAGATTAGTCCCACTTCCCGCAGGAGTACGCAAGCACATTCATTGATGCAGCGAATGCAAGCTCCTATCGAACTGGTGGAAGGTTTGACATGATAATCCGCAGCTACTGCTATCGAATCCCCTGTTTTCGCAAGTGAATCAGAGCTGGAAAGGGCTAGCCGATGTGGGACTGATGACTTTCCTGGATTGGATTCCTTGCTTGCATCCCTTGCCCCTTCTCTAATTCCTGGAGTAAGTTAAGGTACTTCTCTTGCCACCCTTCTTCTTCCTCGTGTTGGCCTAAAAGGAGGATGGGTTTCGCTTGGAGGCTCCCATCATCGTTGTAGCCAGCCGTTGTTAGCGGCCAGCTAGCGTAATCTTGTTTTTTGGGCTCTCTGAATCTTTCCACGAGCATATAGGCGTTCGCGCATTCCCTGGTAAACATTTTGTGCGCCTTTCTTTTCTTTTTTTGAATCTTGTCCTTGAGGACGAAACAGTCCTTAATAGGATGGCCGGGGAGAACCTTTCTTGCACCGTTGAGATTCGTACACATTGATGGTCCCAGTGCTCCAGTTCTTGTCGAAGACCCCGGACATGCATGAATCTTTCCAGCTATTTTTTGGAGTCCCCAGTTGGCTTCCCCCTTCAGGTAGCTCCCTACATGTTCTGGCCAGTGTTGGTTCCAGCATTATCAGCTTCAGTTGCAGTTCCAGAGATTGGCTTGGCTCTATTCCGCAGTTGTTTGTGAGCCATCAGTTCGGCCTTCCCTCCATCTAGTTCTTTGCCGTTCTTGGGGAAGCTCATAACGGTTATAAAAAAATGAGAACTCCTCCTATTGGACGTCCATACACGATAGCAGCGGCTAACCAGTCGAAGACTTCATATAACTGTCCAAGTTCCCCTTCCGTATGTATTGCGTGTTTGCTCCAATCCGGTCAACGAAGTCAACTGCCTTTCCTGCCGCCGAAGGAACCTGTGCCTTTGCCGCTGGTGCTACTTCAATGGATTATGGGTAAATGTTCACTATTGTCTCTCAAATAGGAAGGGATTCCGGGATTCTTAAGTTCTAACAGGATCTGCCTTTGCTTGTGTCTCCACCTGTGCCCATGCCTATGCCTCAAGTAAATAAATAAGCTTTCGAAATGATGAGTCGGTTGTGGATAGAGAGGTAAGGATCCGTATCAGGTCGGGATGCCGTTGTTAGTGTGGTACCTCTAGGGCTGGCTGCTCTCGACCCCTAAGGAGAGGTAAACGAATGCTCTTCGAATTGGTACCTAAACCCTAGTTAGCTCCTGCTACCTATGCTGCTTTCCCTGCTGATAGGTGATCAACGGAGACTAGTGCTTTTGCTGTTGTCTCTGCCACAGCAGCCTCTGCTGGTTTGTTTGGATGCTCCAACGCGTGCTTCAACCGGCACAAGATCAATTTCAATTAAAAAGACTGAAAATGGAATTGAAATAGCCGAAACCCCATGCCAACATTTCATTCAATGTTTGGCCGTCCAGCGAATGCTCGTTCTGTTGTCATACAGAATCGGAGAAAGAAAATAGAAATCGTATAATTAATTATGCACTAACTTGATGGAATGCATATATGAGGAACCATGACATTTCTGGGTTGTCACGGAAGAAGTTGAAAACTAGAATTCGCAAGGACCCACTGGGTTTGAGGAGGACTAGTAGATTCGATGGCAGTGCGCCAGGGAAAGGGCCAAGCTGTACAAGAATACCCCCATTAAAGTACCAGGTTCCACAAGCAAGCTATTATTCCTCGCCTTTTCTAGCTCTAGCCTCTCCTTGCTTAGCTTAGTTTTCCCGTATCCCGGCTATCAACCGATTCAATCCCCGGAAACTCAACTCTCTCAACGTGCTAGACCTTAAGATTCCACTAGAAAGTATATGTATTTTCTTTATCTCTCTCTCTTATTATCTGATCGATTCAACATCCTAATCTCAGAGCCCCTAATCAATAAGGGCCATAAGGTAAGGCAATTCGAATCAAGAGCGGAAGAGTCTCGTACAAGACTAGACTTTCTATTCGTGAGATATGTCTTCAGTTAAAGATCTGCTGGAAGAGTTTCCGGACGCCTTCCTCGCCTTACCAACTCGATTAATAGGGCTTTTGGGCGAGTTTTCTCTCTGCTCTTCCTTTGGTTATATACCAACTCACCTGCCTAGATCAGTGGATTCTCCTGATTCAGCGGATCCGGCTTCGTATGAAGCGTCTGCGGATTACTAAGCCGTGGGTCGAGATCTTAGGATCTAGCTAGAAAAGACTTTTTACACCTTGGGGAAAGCCCATACAGCAGAACGAGACCCTTTCATAAGGAAGGAGTTCTTGTTGCTTTAAAAAAGATCTGGCGAAGAGCACCAGTGAGGTGAGGTACTAAACACTTTAAAGAGCTCACGCGGATTATGCCTACCTTGGCTACTGGTGAAGAGGGGGTCAATTTACTTAACCAAAGCCATACCTGAGTGACTTAGGAAGCGGCTTTGTCTTAGCCTTTCTACCTTCTGCCCGAGCCTTTCATGGAGGAAGGGCTTCGTACCGTACTCGAGCTTTGGATCAATGTCCCACCCTCCGCCCTTAGGCTTGTAACGACAGCAAGAGTTAAGGATCTTTTGTGCTCCTTGTTTGGCCAGCCCTCACAATTGGTTGGTTGCTGTTACTGGTTCAAATCGTTCTTCTATGTGCTTGTTTGGTTCGGAGAGTACGCCACCTTGCTCCACTTGATGTTCGTATGCTGTCTTCTCTCTCCCACCCACTGAGGACGAAGTTAAACAGACAACCTGGGGGGAATTCCTGCGGAAGGAATTCATCATCTTGCCGAGAAAGCTAAGACTTTAAAGTCTAGGGCTAATAGCAAGACAGAGAGATTCGTGGAGAGATGTGCTATACTATATTTATTTCCTCATTGCCCCATCATATTTATGATTCCAGTTACCATCAGATTGAATGAAAGGGATGACCAGCAGATGATAGCAAGGCTAAAGAGATTCAAGATTCTCGATCAGATGAGCGGACAGGGCAAGCACGTACTACCAGAAGAGTAGACCTCAGAGCGATAGATTCCCAGTGCTTGAAGAAACTTACTTGTAGCCTTCCTTCACTCCTGAACTAGACTCAACTGAGTGCGCCTATGATAGGATCCTGCTACTAAGGAAAGGACTCTAAGAGACTGACTTGCGATCTAAAGAAAGTGAAATTCTGGTCGAAAAGAAAGTCTATTTGAGAGACTCTTTCAGCTTTCATCTAAAAGAGACCTTGAACACGCCTTCTTACGGGACCAAGAGTCGTAATTCCATGGCAAGGGTTCTTGTAGCTCCCTTGCTGACACTGGTTCAATCAAACCCGCCCTTTCGAGGGTTAGGAAGGCGCTGTGATATGACACAGCGAGGAAATGTCGTCCTCCCCTTTCTATCATTTCGTTACGTGTTCCTACTCGTACGACAGGAAGGGTGACGAGACTGACTGAATCTTCCCATGCTTCTTCTGTGGTCAATTAAGTTGATGGTCGGAATGATCACGGGAGATTCTCCGTGGGCCTGATCTAAACTGGTTTGAGAATCGTAGCTACTGGAGTCAAAGTTCTGAAGTTGAAGAGTTGACATCTCCAAGGCTATCTCATCCCCACTAGTATACGCGGGTTTTCCCCATGGCTGCTTTCCATCCCGGATGAACTTTTGATTATGATACCAGTCGAGTACAAAAACGTAGCAACAATCGCTTGTAATTGGTATACTATCGTCGCCGGTCGTTTCCCTTCATCGACAAAATATGTTTCCAGCGAGAGACCTATACCATACCATATTACTATGACGGGAGCAGAGCCGAAAGCAGATCCATACGTTGATCCAGTCAAAGAACTAGTAGATCCCAAACGAAGAGTTTGATTCTACTGTCGAATAGGAAGAGAAAGGCCTATTCCACCAACTACTCTTTCTCAACTTTAGGTATATTTCTAACTTCTTCCAACTACGGTAAGGAGCAAAGGAAAGCTGTTGAAAATTATCCCACTCGTCCCTCTTGCCCATTACAACATAAGGATTGAAAGAAGAAAATGAAAAAAAGGTTTCCCGGATTGAGCTTTAAGCATAGAACGCCAGAATGGATAGATTAGGAGCTGTCCCTCGCGACAGTCTGGCTTATGGATGGGGAGCTGTCAGTCCGTAGGTAATTCACCCGCAGCTTAGTCAACAAGTAGGGAGGGAGCCAATTTGCATGGGATAGAAAGTAAGCTAGCGAAAGTACTACTTTGAAAGTCAGTCATATATAGTGGAAAATGACATTGTTAGTATATCCAGCCGATAGACGACTATCACTCGGTGAAATGCTTCCAACTCTACTCTTTTCTTCAGCGGTTCAAGTCAGTATTGCTAGTCGAGTAAGGAATAGATGCTGGTTGGTGGCCAGCGGAGACAGATAAGAAAGAAGTAGTGGAGCTAAGGGACCGGGTTCGGGAGAAGAATGCATTGGTTCGGAGAGAAGTACCTTATGGCAGATTCACATCAGCGATTGAAGAGCATCAACTACGAGATTCTAATTCATGATCTCGACTGCTCGTCCCATCTTTGACTTTCTGATCCCTCAGATAATATTGGTGACCTGGTGGCTTTAGGATTATCCCTGGCACCATTAGATGGGGGCAAACAACCTGCCAAACTATTCTAACGCATTATTCTGCCAAGCAAGGCTAATTACTGCGCTGCCCCAGAGCAAAGAAGCAGATCTCGCTGTTGACAGTTCTGGTGAAATTCTTTGATTCGGGAAAGTCAATCTGGCTGCTAAAGAGGTAATAGCTAGGAAATGAGATAGGGTCCCGGTCTTCTTCCCCCTTAGAAAGGAACTCTTCGCCTCATACGGTTCGAGATCGAGAAAAAGGATTCTCAGTCTATGTATAGAAATGTCAAATAGGTAAAATAGGCATTCTCGGGGAATGCTTACCGACTTCATCTCGCTTAATTGAATCTCCCGCGACAGGGAAGGGATCATTGGAAAGCGTTAGTGGTTGGCTAGACAGAGATTTGCGAAAGCTCAAGCTCGGGAGAGGAATAGAAGGGTTGGCTCTTTTTCCTTAAGATCTTTCACCGGACCCTTACTGATTAGGGCGGATTGCATGCTTTTTTATTATGCGACCCGACCTCCTTTCAGGCTAAGGAAATACCTGAAAGGGGGTATCCATGGCAGAAAGAAAAAAACCGTATCCTATCGGGAAAGGAGTAGGAGACACATCCGTCTCATCCTTTCCCCCCCGGATTGAACCACGCCAAACCAGGTAAGAAAGACGGATAACTAAAAAGTTCCTAGCAAATCAAAATCCATGATGTCGATTTAAGGGAAATCGTTCCCATCTCATGAACTCCGGGTAGAGGATCATGCTAGGGTCAGATGATCCTCCCACCCCTTCAACTATAAGCCCAGCTCTATTTATGATGACGCTAACACTTCCAACTCGGAAGCCTTCAGCACTAGGAGTTTCCAAGGCAGTTTACCACAAGGACCCCACACCTAATGGGCAATCTTCTGGTCCAGACTCTTCTTCTCCTGCGCAGCTCCATCCGATGGTTACTCGTCTTCGTGATGCGATACATCGACCATTGGTTCGCACTGATGGCACTGTGCGTTATCCCTTACCTCGTGCTCTAGCTGCTCAGCTCTCCTCTTCCAGTGATGAACCTACTTGTTTCTCTCAAGCCGTTCGCTTGCCTGAGTGGCGTGCTGCTATGGCTGATGAGTTTAATGCTCTCCAACAAAATCAGACTTGGACCCCACAAATATGTTATGTTGAGTGCGCCATATTGGATCCTTGGGAACCATCGACTTCCTTCCCTTGGAAGGCCTTTTCGTCGAGAGAGTCCGGTCTTATTCGAGTTCGGTTGCCTTTCTTTCATGAAGCTTCAAGCGTAGTTCCGGGGCTTCTCCTATACCCCTCCTATATGGAGGAAGATTAGGTGGGGAAGGTCATAGTGAAAGCAGCAAGCTGGAAAGTCGCCGTTGATCTAGTTGCTTCTACTTTCATCGAGATTGCCCTGGTGTTCGTAACACCTCTCTTTGCCGAATCGCCATCAAGATCCATTTCTTCTCACTCTGTTCCCATGAAACCATGAACAGAGAATTGCTGTTCTTTCATCCGTTGAGTTTGGTTCTATCGTAACTACACTAAATAAGTAGTTGATCCATCCCGTTAAAGTTGAGTAAGGGCACTTGCTGTTGCCGCTCAACGAGTAAGCGCTGCAAAGTGAGTAGGAAGAGGGCCGGATTCTTCTTTCTTTACTTGATAGGTCTTAAGGAAGCGATTGACTCCGAGGATCCAAAAATGCTTTCCTTTAGGAGGTCCTACCCGGAACTCCCATTCCAGTACTTTCACCGCCTCAAGGCTAGAGAAAAACCTGCAACATGTGCCTGATGTTTTCACAATAATAGCGTAGTCAAGTAGCCCAGAAAGGGAATCTACTTCTTAAGGATGCCGAGAAGAAGCTCTTGTCTCTTGCTTGTTCGGTTTGCTCTTTTGCTCTTATGATGCTTTGAACTCTGCTTTTGCTGGTACTCTTTCCGTTGCAGGAAAAAGCGTAATAGCCATAGAGTAGTCAATACCCTTTAGTTTCAGAACGGGAAATGCATTTAGGTGCGAAGCGATCCCAGCCCAAGTGATAGAGTGGCCAAGCCAAGTATAAGCACTTCACCCGAGAGCAAGGCGCGCAGCGGGGGGAGATTCTAGTTTACAGGAAAGATCAGAGTCGGATTACCGGATCTCCTCTGCTGAACAAGTAGCTGGAGCAGGAATGAATGTAGCATCTTTACTTTATAGAATCCTAATCTATCCACAACAACCAAGATGCTTCAAGACTCCCCCACTTTTTGCAATCCCACAATGAAATACAAAGAAACACTTTACCACGGTCGCTCCGGGATTGGTAGAGGCTCGATTATACCTGCCAGCGAGATTGGCTTCAACCTTCCCTTTCTCTGGTTCCTAGCCCCAGGCTTCCTTCTAGGGTTCTAGAGAGAATTCCTATTGATTGAGTGAGTTGCCTACCCACTAAACTACCTTTCGAGAAGACCGAGACGAGAATCACGAGCTACCTTCCCTTCTGCCTTTTGTCCCGAGATTGAATGATTCTTCCCTAAGCCTTCAAAACGGAACCACCTTTTGTCACTTCACTACCTTTCTCCTCCTCTCTTGATGAACTCTCGGCTGAAAAAAAGCAAGAGCCATCACAGCTGAGACCATAGATGATTCTATGCCATCCTCATTCCCTTCCTTGCTGGCTTTGCCTTCCCGATGTGGATTCGAAACCTGGACTGACCCAGGAAGTCAATACATGCTTTTGGGACATTCACTATCTCACTTCCGGTAAGACAGAGAGAGGGTCCTTCTAGAACAGGGAAGCCGCTCCCTCTCGCTTTGAAAGAGCTCCTCCCGGATTCTAGGAATAGATCACTTGCTTGCATAGTCCCTCCAAGTGGTTGAAAGCTATCAATCTGGCTTCTGCGAAGAGAATGATGTCGTTAGCAAAAAAGCAATGAAAAAAGCTCTGGGTGACCCTTGAGTGAATTAGGAGTTTCGGGTTCTTTCTACGCTGGCGAACATCTCATGCATCTTTAGAACCATGGAACTACCATCTAATAGGGGCTTACCGTGATGTGATCTCTGTCTAGAGAATTAGGTAACGAAGGAGATGATCGGTCATATCAAGGACGCGAAATTGCCGAGTCAGGCATGGGCAATCTTGTGAAATCGCCTGATTTGAGTCTTGATGTCCATCCGGACCCCATCCCCCACAGTGGATTTTTTTCCCTTTATAGCTTGTGATTGAGTTTGGCATTTGATTAATGAAGTGATTGGGCATTTCACTAGCACCTTCACCCAAGAGACCCCCGCCGGGGATGATTTCACCGAGGATTCCGGCCTCCTTGAATTGAATTGCTCAGGAACGGCTACGAAATCGCACACTCGAGTCTTCAGTCCTATGGCATCAGCTTGGTGAGTCTCCCTTTTGATACTCGCCCGCCTAGAATAGAATGACATTTCACCATAATCTTTGGGCAGGAGGCTTCGGTCATACTACGACTCGGGCACTCACTCTCTCTCCTGAGCTTGAAAGAGAGACCTAGGTGTCAAAGGCACTCCAACTTGCAACATATAACAAGTGAAAAAAGGAATCCAGTGCGTGACTTCCATTTAGATTAGTAGGGGTGAGTTCACTCGGGTCTGGCACTTTCAGGTGGGCTAAAAAAGAGCCCCAAAGGAAGCGAAATAGGAAGAAAGGTTACGTGAAACTTAAGCCTTTGGAGGGAGCTTAAGGCTAATCAAATTCTTGTTCATAAGCACTTACTTACCAAGGACGTTAATATATCTTCAAAACCACATGAGATAGGCACATACATCTCATCAGTTATAAACGATGGAGCGGGAATATGACTGAAAGATGGTATAGGTCCACAATGGAAAGACTAAATCCAAGTAAGCTTTGTTAGGGGAACTTCCCTTATAGCCTTTCCCCGTGGAAGTACGATTTTCTTTGGTGAAAGGATAGCAGTCAAGCCACAAGAGAAGAGATCATTAACATCGATGCTTCCAAGATACAACCTAAAAGAGTAGGGAGTTCGGTCAGAGACTAGAAAAGTACGAAATCCTCCTTACTTTCCAGTCTTTTTCTGAAGTTCCTGATAGATTACTGTCAAATAGCTTCTTCTGCCGCTTCATTGTAAGATCGGCATACGAAGGTGTCAGCACTAAGAAAGCAAATCGGACAATAACAATAGATCAGTACTAAGTTAGAAGCAAACGTTGCATCAGGCCCTAAGCCAACAAAATGGGATAGTACCGTAAGTGTCATCACTGAATCGGGTACATCTGGCTTGGTGGAAACTAGGTCCGCGTGTCAAAGAAGATCTCCGTTATTGAGTCCCCTCTAAGCAGGCTCAGGATATGGGCAGCGCATATGACAGGCGATCAGGGAATTAGCTTCAACATAGAGTACCAGACTTCTCACACGGCTATATGACCAAAGATCAGGTCTCCGACCCTTAGCTACTTTGAAACAACACATTTCACACTGAAAAGAAAAGCGCTTAACGATGCCATAGTCTGTACACGCCTGACTTATCCCTTATTCAGGATTGGTTATTTTCTCATACCGAAACGAACTTAGTTTCTCTTGTGATGCCTACTCCTGAGATGTAGTAACTCTACCTTTAGGTGTACTCTTTTGTAGCTCTCTCCTTTTGTAGTACTACCGCTATGAAAGGAAGGGAGACCCCAGCCCTACCACTGCTAATGCTACTGCACAGAAAGAAAGAAGTAGTATTAGGAATTGAAGCGGGAAGTGGTCCTGCTCACCCACCCGAAAGGAGAGATCTGATTAGAAGTGATTAAGCGGGAAAGGGAAGTTGTGAAGTTATTCCCGACTCTGCAAAACGAAAACAGAGTCAGAGTCCTCAAGAAAGAAGCGTGCAACAATAGTCCTTTTGCTACTGGAACGGTCAGCGCGAAGGCTTCCCCGCCATCCTAATCGTAGTATTAACTCAAAAAACATCGACAAAAAGTAGAGTCAACAGAATGGTCAAACAAAATGACCAACGGCCACCGATCAGTGGCAGACTATCGATCATCGGCTTATTCGCCTTATGGATAAGGCAAGAGAGATCAAAAGCTAGAAGTCTTTTGACACCAACTTCTGCTGCTTAAACAGTTCAAAAGGACACAAGCCTTCATATCCATTTTGGGCCTCCACAAAGCTAGAAATTGCAGTTGGAACAATAGTCATCGCTAAGGCCAGGAAGAAGGGAGACAGTTAGATGCAGTACCTCTACTGTGATAAGAAAGCGGAAAGTAGTCAAAGAATCCGATGAGGCCGTAGGGTTCAATAATCTCGCATCGCTGCGCTGAAGAACAATACAGTCGGTTAGGCGGTCGATAGGTAGGCAAGCCCTTCGTCCACTATTTATACCGAGATCGCTAGGCTTATCAAGCCAAGGTAGAGTCACACCTACCAAGATTCGCCATCAATAGAGGGAAGAGCCTTGAATTGCAGCTAGCACGCCCCGGATGGCTCTAGGAAGAGCCATGGTCACTTGCTTGCATCATCTGTGGCGCTGGCGCAGGTAGTGGAGAACTAACTTGCTCACACACAGCAACTCCAGCAGCAGCCGCCAAAGCAAGAGAATGCAAATAGGGATCAGAGGTAAAGCTATTCAGTCAAGCGCATAACAAAACTTTCAACTCCGAGTTTCTTGGGCTGGTCTTACCATTCCATCGTCGAGTCGATCCGCTTCGTTCTATACTGTAAACCCGACTCCTTCACTGCAACTTCGAACCAATCCTATCAATAACTTCACTATACCGGGAAATTGCCCTGTTATCACGAGCTTGGAATTCGAGTTAGAAACGTGTTAGTAAGATTAGATATCTCTCTGTTAGTCTAGCGCTAACGGAGTCGAAGTCGATAACGAGATTTCCATCAGTTTCAACAACCCAAGACCCGACTGATCGATGAGGGTACATAAGGTAAGGTAGGAATAAGACACCGGTGTTCGTGGGCTTTGCCCGCCGCGTCATTCTGGATGATAGAAGACCTTCCCTCTATTTTATTTACCTTCATCCGAAATAGTCTGACAAGGCGGCTCCTTCCCTTTACTCAATGGATAGCGCTTATTCTAACCCCCTCAATTGGTTTGGAAAAACACCAGGTTTGGTTCCGAAAAAAGGAAAGGACATCTTTCCATGCTTTACTATAGGTCCTGTCTTGTCTTATTTCAATGCTTTGAAACCAAGGCTCTTATACTACACAGCAGAACTTCTTGTTTGGCTGGAAAGCAGCATAGAGTTACGTTTCGTAGAACCCCTGGAACTTACCTTTTTCTTTCTCGCCCATTTTATCTGTCTGTATACGCTCTTTCCTGTCCTTTCCCTCGCCCTATTGTTTGTTGTGAAAACAAGGAATATCTCGTGCCTCAACCGAGGTGGAATTCTACCGCTGGAAGAAGAAGCTCACTTTTCCTTTTTCTCCTTCTAGTCGTAGTTGTTGACGATCCTTTACTCCGGAGGCGGTCGAAGACTTTGCGAAGATTGACTAGATGGTCTTCTTGTGCCCTGGATTTGACAATCATGTCGTCCACATAGACTTCCATCTCTTTGTGCATCATGTCATGGAACACGGTAACCATGGCTTTCTGATACGTGGCTCCAGCATTCTTTAGTCCGAATGGCATGACTTGATAACAATATACTCCCCAGGGAGTGATGAAGGCTGTTTTGTCCTGATCTTCTGGTGCGATTTTGATTTGATTGTAGCCCGAAAAGCCATCCATAAAGGAGAACATTTCATGCCCGGCTGTATTGTCTACCAGAATGTCAAGATGCAGAAGTGGAAAATCATCCTTTGGACTGGCCTTGTTGAGATCACGGAAATCGATGCACATCCGAACCTTCCCATCTTTCTTTGGTACTGGCACAATGTTGGCGAGCCACTCGGGGTAGGTGACAACCCGGAGGACGTTGAACTGTTTGACAACCTCTTCTTTGACCTTCAGGCTCCATTCCGGCTTGAGCCGACGGAGCTTTTGCTTGACTGGTTTGATAGACCAATCAAGAGGTAAGGAGTGGGCTCGGGTTTCCTGCTTCTGACTTGCTTGTTCTCTGATAACCATGACGATAACAACCGGAACGTCACTTCCTGTCAAAAGGTAAGGTTTTCGCGTCATCTTCTTTTCCAGCTAAGAACAGCAGGATCATTTTGACACGGTTCATAAGGTTACAGCACAGACATGACCCGATTGCTGCTACTGGTCAGGCTCAGAAAATGCAAACATGGCTCGTGGTGGCCGTGGTAGAGGCCGCAACACAGGAGTTATGCACAGCCTCAAAATCAGACTCAAGGAAGATTTGAGCTTTCCAAAGAAAGAATTTTCCGGAGTCAAGAGTGGAATGCTCTTCTGCCGGTCCGATCAGGAAGTTAGGGCAGCTAGGAGGCAGCGGACAGGCAGGAAACTCGGTAAAGCAGTAGTACGCTCTGTCTTCTGGCTTCGGGGTCCGAGTAAGGGTAAGGAAGCAGCTAGCAGGTCTGGAAGCAAAGCACAGGAGAACGTTCTTGAGATTATAGTACTACCATACCTCTATTCTATTATTACACCATACATACCCCCTATATTATAGACTGGGTCATAGCAAACCTATACCTTCCCTATTCATTGCGACTTGGTTATTCGTCAGCACGGGTTTAGCTTATTTAGCTTACGATGTCTTTTGAAGCGCCCTCGTCTGCGGTGACCAGGAGAATCAGCCCGAGATAGGGAGAGGGGATTTTAGAACAGAAGACTGACTAACGGCACCTCGACCTCGAGACGGTGCTTAGTAGTGAATAGTGGGACTTATCCCTTTGTGGTTAGTAGTGGGACTGATCCTTTCTCCGACGGCAAAAGCTTCGACGTATGTGGGCTTTTCCTAGTCTTTTATTCTTAAGTATAGTTATGATTTTCACTAATACTAATAAGGGCGATCTATCTATTCCGCAAATAAATAGAGAAGTTCGATCTAGCAAGATTGTTGGTCTTTATGAAGTCATGGTAATGGCAGGTGAATTAGTAGAATTTGAAGAGGGTACTACGAGATAGATAAGAGTAACAGTCTTATTCGTTAGATGGCCTGGAGATAGGCTTCGGCTCGAAAAGCGAAGATTGTAAATTGGAAGGGCTTACGCGGCTGCTCATCAATTGTTCTTGCCAACCGTAAGTTGGGGCTCCTTTTCGGACTTCTGGAGTTGAAGAGAGTAGAGTGAATGAAGGGGTCGAAAGTACTGAAAGACTTAAATGAAGTAGTTCCGGGACTAACTAAAAGGAATGAAAGAAGTTCCAAACAAAGAGGCAATAATGGGTCTTATATTAGCATTAGCCCTTCTTCAGGAGAGAGAATAGAATCAATGTTCAAAGGCCTAAGCCTAAAGGAGTCCTAGCCTTATAAACGGACTTGGCTTTCAAGCGCTTGAACCCTTTTTCTTACTAACCTAAAGTGAAGGGCGAAGTCTGATTTGGCTAAAGCTCGAGAGAGTAAAGATACGGTATAGAGGCACTCTCAAGTTCCTAAATGGAAGACAAGCTTGCTATTTATCCTCAAGATAGTACAGTTGAGGGAGCTGCATATCCAAACAAACGAATAGGAATAGATTGAAGCCGGGCCTTTTCCGAAAGACCCTTTTTTGGATCCTTCGCGCCATGCCCTCTATCTCTTTTTTAATGAAAAATACGGGCTTTCTGTAAAAAAAACAATTTGACATAGATCCGTAGGGCAGAATTCGACTTTGAATGCAAAATACGGGGAAAATGAAAAAGGTGCGTTTTCTTTCTCCTCTTTATTAGTGAAAATGGGTTTCATGCTAAATCCCCGGGAAAACGGAACTGTGCCACTTTCGCGGACCTGTTTATGAGGGAAAAAGGAAGTTCAATTCAAATTCCCGGGAAAATGAAACTTTGATCGTTCCGATCTGAATCTGACCCTCGTATAGCTAAGTCATCTAAAAGGACTGCTACCAAGTCCAGTACTTCCTGCTATAGCTAAGCCAGTGGCTTTCCCGATTATTCTTTTGTTTTCTTTCCTGCCGGATATAGGCGCTGCTTTCAAGAGCTAGCTTTCTTTCATTTCACACTCTTTTTTCAATAAAGAAATGGAACCCTCGCCCCCTTCTCTAATAGGATAATAGTACAACCAGCCTCTAGGCGAAGAGCTCCGAGAAGAAA